CCCTCTTTTAGGTCTACTTCTTAGTTCAAGATCCCTCTGGCTAACTGGAATAAAAGAATGAGTGGATCCGTTCCGCCAAAAATAAAATGGGAATGGGCCGAGGTTATGAACTTATAATCATGGGATCGACTCGATCATCAGATTATAAGTTCATTCCATACCGAACCAGACCGGAATAGGGTACATTCTTATTATGAGATATGAGAAGAGGTCATTCGAGCTTCGAGCGTATGCAAATAGATACTATGTTTACCTATGGATCCCTACGCCCTTACATTCGATTTAGGATTCCGAATAGGTAGGCCTGCTTTTGACATATCTGTCCTATCGTGATTTGGTGCCATATTCACTTCTTTTGGTTTCTATTGAATTCCAATCAAGAACTAGGTTGGATTGTACATATTTTTGATATATATACCTCCGAATAATGCAAATCCAAGCAATTGGATGTCTGACTTAGGCCTATGTGACCAATCGATAGAAAGACTCCAACACTCCATCCTTGTCAGGTATTACATATATCACATTAGATGGATATCATATTCATGAAATACGATTCACTTTCCTTTCAAGATGCCTTGATGGTGAAATGGTAGACACGCGAGACTCAAAATCTCGTGCTAAAGAGCGTGGAGGTTCGAGTCCTCTTCAAGGCATGAATAATCCATAATATTGAGAATGCTAATTGAATAAGCAATTCCATAACCGATTTCCGATCTATGGATATACCGAGTATCCTATCTGTTGATACGAAGTATTTCGGTGATCCCCACGACCTGAATCTGAGCTGTTGGAATTAATACACAGGCGTCTGTTGCCATTCCATCCTTTCTTCTCCTTTCAGGGCCTATCCGACAGAGAATCCAATACTTCTTGGTCGTGAATATCTGAGTAGGATGAACTGGCCTACGTGGATATCTTTGCTTCGGAACAAAACAATTGGAATTAGGCTCGGTCAACTGGAATGTGTATTATCCATATGGCCATTGAACTGAGACGAAGAGAAAGGTCTATCTATTTTCTATTTTCTTGACTTATTCAGTTAAACCAAGAATTCGTTATTGAGGCAGATAGCAAGAACCATTTCATCAGACATACGTATTTTGCAGGTGGATTTACATTACATGGTTTCATTAATGCAAATTGTTTGATCCAGTTAACACTCTGGTTGTTCGCCGTTCCAAAATGGAAATTTAGGCAGTTCATATCATACATTGTTTCCATTCTTCGATGTTTCAGCAGTAGCATATTGTTCCATGTTCCACTAAGGCCAAAATACGGGATCAACAAGTGTTTACACAACTCTACCACTCGTCCTGTTCCTGCCTTCCTTTTTTCATGGCCAATCTGTCTTTACGGCTAAGGAATGGGAAATCGTTCTCCTGTTACATGAATATGAATCCAATGTTTCATTTCATCCGAGAAAAGCCATCTCTTTCTCAACAATGTCTTTGTCATTTGATCCAATAGCGTTCCGTTAGATAGGAACAGATTTGATAAATACTGATAGCTCTCGGATAGAGTATTAGAACGGAAAGATCCATTAGCTAAGGAACTATTGGTTCTAAGACATCTCTGGCGATGAATCAACAATTCGAGGTGCTTTTCTTGCGTATTATTGGTGAACCAGAGTTTATACATAGATGTAGGAGGATCCATTTGGGAAGTAATAAGCCCCTTTGACATCTCCTCATCTGCAAAGAATTCTCGACGTGAGAACACAGAGACAAAGGGCTGATCTTTGAATAGAAAAAATAATGGATCCGCAGGGTCCCAAATGAATTGGCTTATTTGACCTTGTTCTTTGGAAGATCTATCTCGTGTCTGGTACTGCATTGTTCCACTCTGCAAAAATTCCGAATCATTCTCTTGAAGCTCATCCTCTTTATGATAAATGATCCGCTTGCCCTGAAATGACCCAGCCCAATAGGGAAATCCTAATTCAGTGGGCCTTTCGATTCCGATACAATCCAATAAATTGCCACAAGGGCGACATCTTCGAGGAGCCCAAATTATGTGATTGAATAAATCCTCCTCTATCTGTTGCGGGTCGACAGCTCCTTCCCCTTCTTCAAACTCCGATTCGTATTTGTTTTCATATCGAAATCTCTGATCAACGATAGAGCAATATCCGTTTTGCATTATATCGAACGGATTCCTTGGTTCGGACCGAAGAAGTAATGTCATTCGATTATTATCAAGCTGACCGCAATCTTTTTCTCTCCGTGGGGGTCCTCCCAGAGCATCTTCTACTTCTAATAGTAATAGGCCATGAACTAGATCAGAATCATTCTCAACAAATCCATAAGAATTGGTATTGGTTTCATCGGGTCCGGGTGAAGACCAAAGATCTTGAGCGACCGATCCGGCAGAACAACTCAAAAGATAGAGAAGTATCGTTAATTTCTTCATGCTCGTTCCAAGTTCAAAGTACCATTTGTACAAATAAGAATCCCCTTCTTGACATGATTTCTTCTTCATATAGATAGATATAGGATCTATGGGGCAATTACTTAGAAGTACATTTTGTGCAACAGCCCTTCCTATCTGATAGAAGAGTATCCCATGATCCTGAACCGATCTGACCTGGGATCGCAAATCCCAAGTTTGCCTATGAAGAGCTGATCGAATTGTATTCGTTTCTATAATGGATTTCTTCTGTGTGATACTAATGGATAGGGCCTCATTGATGAGTGCTACAAGATCTCGTGCATTGGAACCCATGGTTATGGACCCGAATCTGTTAGTATGGAACATTTCCTTTTCCAAGTGAAATCCCCTGGTATATGAAAGAATGAAAAAATGCTTTCGTTGTTGTGGAAGAAGAAGCCTTCGTATCTTAATGCATGCGTTTAATTTATTTGGAGCTATTAGAGCGGGATCCACCTTTTTTGGAATATGAGTCGAAGCAATAACAAGAATATTTCTAGTGGAGCATCTTTCACAATCCCTGGAGATATAGTTCTCTAATAGACCAAGGGATAAGTAATTCGACTCATTCCCGTTCACATAGAGATTATGAATGTTTGGAATCCATATTATGCAAGGAGACATCGCTTTTGCTAATTCGAATTGAAAGGTGATATCAAATTGGTCTCTTTCTATTTTCGGCGTCATAGAAATAGTTGGCACATTCATCATAGTTAGCAGCTCCATATCAAGGTCATCATCCATATCGTCACTATCATCCATATCGATATCGCTACGATCATCCATATCGATATTGCTACGATCATCCATATCGATATCGCTACTATCATACATATCGATATCGCTACTATCATCCATATGGATATCATCAATAAGATAACCCTTAGACTTGTCATCCAGGAACTTGTTCGGAAAGACCGTAATAAAAGGAACATGGGAATTTTTCGCTAGGTATTTGACCAAATAAGATCGTCCAGTTCCTATCGAACCTATCACTAAGATGCCCCTAGAAGGGGATAGGTCTAAGCGGAGCGAAAAGGGTTTTCCATGAGATGGGAAATGAAAACGATTAGCCCCACACGAGGTTTGTGAATAAGTGATTGTCTGATAATGAGCAAGGAATATCCGTCTTTCTGCTAAACAGGATCTATTAAACTCATAATTCATTAGATACTTTTGATGAATGTCCACTAAGTATCGTAAGTAAATGGATCCCGGTTGTTCAATCATTTGATAACCAGAGGCATTCTTTGATAAATCATCACTATGAGTGAGACTCAATAGAATTGGATCAATCCCTTTTTCTGTCGTTAAGGTGGAGAACTGAACCAAGAATTCTCTTTCTTCATCATCAATCGAATCACTGTTCGCGACCCAAGATTCTATTTTATCATCAATCCAATCACCGTTCACGTTTTTTCTTTTTCTTATCAAGGAATAGATCTCTTTACTTGTACGGCTTAGATGTCTCGTATTTATCGAAAAAGCGATTCGATTGATGGGATTTGGTATGATACTTATTAGATCGATGAGATTGCTATTCCAAGATTTCTTATTATAACGTATTGATTTGACCACATAAGCGGGACCACCACCCAATAGTATGTTGCCACCATAAGAAGAACCCCGTATTTCTTCCAGAAAATCTCCTAATTGTTCCAGAACAACTAGAAAGAGATTCTTTAACCAGAAAGAATTCAGTTCAGATGTAGGATACCTATCTAGAAGTTTTTGCAACTCCATCTTGTATGATGGAATCATCAAAGATTGGATCTTTTCTAACTCTGTCTGTAACTCACTAGAGGCTCGGGAAGCGAAGAGAAGATGCATACGAACGAGATATCCAGCAACAAGAAGAAGAAAAAGGATTGAATAGAGAAACTCCCGAGCATGTGTTGATCTCAGATGTGCCCATAGCAAGAGAGCAGGTGACTCATTATTTCGATGAATCCTCTCTTCGGACAGAAAAAGTAAACACTTACTCAAAATCTCAGTTACACTTAGCAGAGTCCGTTGTGGAAGAACCCTCTGAGGAATTAGCCATGATATATCTGAGCCATGCATAATAGCATGAACAATAGATACAAAATGTTTACTGCTACTTAGTATCGGCAATGGGTCTGAAAAAGTATCTAAAAGGGTGAAATTGAGATATTTGCACCCTGTCGAAGTAAGGAACCATGGCATATATGTTTGGAACAGATTCCATTTGGAGAGATTGGAAAAAGCACTATCTCGTTGAAAGATTCTATACATCTGTTGTTTCTCAACGTATTTCTTTAGACAAAGACTCCATTTTTTCCTCTTTCTGGATGGTAAACCTTTCTCAGAACATGGAGTGTGAGTCAAACCCATGTTTGAATTGAAACTGAGATACTGATGCAAGTTCTTCCCTTCTGAATCAGATAGATTCATATCTGAAAGAGGATGGCAATAAGCTCTTTCCGAATGGACTATTTTTTTCTCTATTAGAGGTGTTGCAGAAATGTCTGCGATCGAGTAAATAACGCTACGAACGAATGGATCGGATCGAATTGGAAAATGGAAAGATTTGTACAAGTTATACGTCTCGTCACCACTTTGTGGAAAATCTTTAGGTATGAATATGTCAGATACCCGTGACTCGATTGGTGAGATAGTCTCTCTCTCCAAAAAAATCTGCTTTTTTTTACCGACGCACAAAGAACATTTGTTGTTGCGAATGAACAAGATATTGAGGAATTGTCCATACGTCAAATCCTCATTATGGATACGGGTCTTTTCCACATAAAAGGGGAATCTTTTGGTACAATCGAACCAGAAGTGATGTGGATCATTCAAGAATCGAAGTGGATTTGCTTTATAAAAAGAGGATATCAATGAACTTCTATGAAATGGTTCCACGGGATTCAGCCAGTTGTCTCGATCATGAGATATCCTTGAGAAATAGGAATCCAAGGGTTTCCCGCGATTCTTTATAGTATGCAATGAATCCATCATCCACTTTGGTATCTTTTTGAACAACAATGATACTATTGTTCCCCCATTGATCAAGAATTTCGGTATTGGGAAAGTATCATGATCGCCGAATAAGAAGGGTTTCCATTTATTCAAATGAACGACCTGAACACCTACTGATTCTAACAACTGATTGCAGAGTGGATCATTCGGATCTTTAAATTCATAGATGCGGATCTCGGATCTATGAATGGGGATATCCCCGATACTCACAAAGAAAAGGGGAAGTGACTTGGACAAAAAGAAACGAAGTGACTTAGACAAATGTTGTTTGTCGATAGCCTCGAACCAATTCATTGAATATTGATTTATACGTAATCGATCGAACACTACTTGAAAACGCTTCTTCTGTTCAGAAAAAAAATCTTCCCAATGTTCGCTCTTGCTCCCATTGGAACATTTGTATCTATACGCATCAGGATACCGATTCATGGATCTCTTAATTCGAGAAAAAAGAAGATGAAACCATTTATTCTGACTCTTTTTCCAATTCGATAAATGTTGGTTGATCGTATATTTCATTATAGTTATATGACTCAGAGTATCATTTCCTATTGGATCCCCTTGCATTCCATATTCAAAGTTGCGATCGGACCGATTCATTAAAAAGAATCGATTGGATACATTTCCTATGTATACATAGGTGCGATATTGGATTTGCATCAGATTTTGGATCAATCTCAATCTATATTGATTGGCTGCCCCCATTATGTTGTTGCTAGCAAATACCGCTGTTTTTCGTTTTTGATCTTCCAAATCGTTCCCGCAGTGGATCCGGACCCATTTGTTTCTGATCCTTCGAGAAAAAGATTCATTCTCTTCATAAAAAAGAGGAGGTAGAACCAAGAAAGATTTCTTCTTCGACTCATCTCTGGAGTGGAATACCTCATTCCAGAATTTTGTTTGATTCAACCCGTAGGAATCAATAGAAAAGGCAAATCCCCTATGATACAACAGATCCGGCTCGGTTATTGATAGAGTGAATAGATCCGCCATTTCTGGAAATCCCTCTTCTGATTTCAAATCGTGGTGTAACGTGTATTCCCCTTTGTTCCGGTCATGGAATAGATGAAATAAATGGAAAAATGGATTTTTGCTCAAGAATGAAATCTTATGTGAACTGTCCATATCCGATTCATCCTTCGGAACCATGTCACATCCCGGATCTGATGAAATAGGATGAATTGAGACGGTTTTTTGTAAATACGTCATTATCTTGAATATATCAACCATTTCTTTATTTTCCGATCGCCTGGAAAGAACAAAAGAAACATCTTGTTTTTTCTTCCAAAATGTATGATATCTAGTGGACCTCTCAGTAGGATTCGACCCCAGATGGAGTTCTGACCATCTGTCAGAGAAAAAAGAACAAATGGATCTTGTACTTGTGGGATTCCCAAGAGATTCGTCGATTTCTTCCGTAAGCAGATGATTATTGATCTGCTTCTCACGTTCCGTGAATAGCCAGGACATGTAGTAAGATCCAAAAAGGCATTTCGGAAATCGATCTGATTCTATCTCTGTTCGTTCCGTTTGAATAAGGGAAGGATCAAAAAGAATCGATCTTTCTTTTAGTTGCTGAATCTCTGCTTGATCGATCAATGTGTAGGATTCTGAATCCTCATTTCTAATGGAATCGAAATGATCCATGCATTGATCAGAAGATCCTTTCCATTGGCTAGAATCCTTTACTTGAACGAAACTTGTGGAATCATATGGAATATTTGACAATACATTCCGTAACTTGCTAACAAACCGATCCTTGCTCCCCAACCACACACTGTCTAACCAAATCCAATTATCTTTCGATACATTTCTCACCGATTCGTGCGGATTCTTCCCCCAACTAACGCGGAGATCTTGGCGGAATTGCCACATATGAAATGGAGCACTATTTCGTACAGAAATGCCCCACCTGTTTCTCGAGAAGAGATGGGAAACATGCTCGATATCATTTGATTGAATAGTTGCCTCAGCTCCTCGTTGTTTGAAGAAAGCCTTCCCTTCCGTTTCCATTGGTCTTTTTTCACGAAAAGCAGACATGAGATAACAAAGAAAGTCTTTCCCTAAGATTTCGAATAGCTGCCCCGAATCCAAGTGGATTATGTTTCGCTTCTTACTGGGGGAAAGACGATCAAACAATTCCCAATCATGATCCTTGCGGATCGGATCATCCATATAAAATAAAAAAGGAAACTCCATATATTTAGATTTGCTATCTTTCTCGTTGAATGAGATCTCAATTCCTGCTACGGTTTCATTAGATATCTTACAACTCAAATCCCTCTTTTTTCCGATCCGGTTCCTCCACCACCGCGAACTTCGCATGATACATTTATTATTTATTGGGAGAACCCAAGTAATCTCTTGCGGATCCATGAAGCAACTCTCAGAAAGATTTTTCCCTTTTGGAAGATACAGAAGCGAAACAATCAACCTATTGGTATTGGAAGACCAAAAAGATTCTTCCAATGTCTCCTTTTTGGGCCCAATGGAATTCATAGGGATAGGAAGAAGCCCCATCAAATAGAGATTTTTTCTTTCGACCATCTTTCGATTGTTAATACGAGACATAAGGACCACTACTACAAGCAGTACTACACCTTGGATCGTGAAATATCGATTGCTTGTGGAACCCTGTGAATCACGCGAAAGTAGGATACTCACAATTCGGGGATCAAAGAGTTTCATAAAGCGTTCTTGGCGGAAAAGAATGTGAGTGAAAGATCCCACTGAATCCAATTTGATCCATGAATCTAAGAAATAGTGAGAATTCTTGATCTCTCTCCATATCTCTCTCAATTCGAAGATCCAGGATGTTAATTGTTGTCGTTTCATTGATTCCTCCTAAAGATTTCATTTCAATTGGAATTTGGTTATTCACGATGTACGATGATCCCTGTTAAGCATCCATGGCTGAATGGTTAAAGCGCCCAACTCATAATTGGCAAATTCGTAGGTTCAATTCCTGCTGGATGCACGCCAATGGGAACGTTCAATAAGTCTATTTGAATTGGCTCTGTATCAATATCTCATCATCCATACATAACGAATGTTATGGTATATTCATAACATAACATATGAACAGTAAGAACTAGAATTCTTATCGATACTGGAACTCATAGGGAATAAAATGGATTTATGGATGGAATCAAATATGCAGTATTTACAGAAAAGAGTATTCGGTTATTGGGGAACAATCAATATACTTCTAATGTCGAATCAGGATCAACTAGGACAGAAATAAAGCATTGGGTCGAACTCTTCTTTGGTGTCAAGGTAATAGCTATGAATAGTCATCGACTACCCCGAAAGGGTAGAAGAATGGGACGTTACAGACGTATGATCATTACGCTTCAACCGGGTTATTCTATTCCACCTCTTATAGAGAAAAGAACTTAAAGCAAAATACTTAATAACACGGCGATACATTTATACAAAACTTCTATCCCAAGCACACGCAACGTAGCCGTAGACAGTCAAGTGAAATCCAATCCACGAACTCATTTGATCTATGGACGGCATCATTGTGGTAAAGGTCGTAATGCCAGAGGAATCATTACCGCAAGGCATAGAGGGGGAGGTCATAAACGTCTATACCGTCAAATCGATTTTCGACGGAATCAAAAAGAAATATCTGGTAGAATCATAACCATAGAATACGACCCTAATCGAAATGCATACATTTGTCTCATACACTATGGGGATGGTGAGAAGAGATACATTTTACATCCCAGAGGGGCTATAATTGGAGATACCGTTGTTTCTGGTACAGAAGTTCCTATATCAATGGGAAATGCCCTACCTTTGAGTGCGGTTTGAACTATGGATTTACGTAATTGGAAGTAGCCAATTAGGTTTACGACGAAACCTAGAAATCGATCACTGATCCAATTGGAGTACCTCGACGGGATAGACCTCAACAGAAAACTGTTGAGTCACGGCAGCGAGTGATTGAGTTCAGTAGTTCCTCATCGAAAATTATTGACTCTAGAGATAGGGTAATATGGAGAAGACAAAATGGTTTGAAGCATGCACAGAACCGGAAGCGCCCCTTGTTTCCAATCAAAGAGAGGAGGACGTTTTATTCACATTTCATTTGATGGTCAGAGGCGAATTGAAAGCTAGACAGTGGTAATTAAGACCCCCGGGAAAAATAGGGATGTCTCCTACGTTACCGTTACCCGAAATATGTGGCAGTATCGACGTAATCTCATAGAATCATTCGGTCTGAATGCTACATGAAGGACATAAGCCAGATGACGGAACAAGGAGACCTAGGATGTAGAAGATCATAATCCTAACATGAGTGATTCGGCAGATTGGGATTCCTATATATCCACTCATGTGGTACCTCATCATACGATTCATATAAGATCCATCTGTCTAGATATCATCATATACATCTAGAAAGCCGTATGCTTTGGAAGAAGCTTGTACAGTTTGGGAAGGGGTTTTGATTGATAAAAAAGAAGAATCTACTTCAACCGATATGCCCTTAGGAACGGCCATACATAACATAGAAATCACACGTGGAAAGGGTGGACAATTAGCTAGAGCAGCGGGTGCTGTAGCGAAACTGATTGCAAAAGAGGGACAATCGGCCACATTAAGATTACCCTCTGGGGAGGTACGTTTGATATCCAAAAACTGCTTAGCAACAGTCGGACAAGTGGGTAATGTTGGAGTGAACCAAAAGATTTTGGGTAGAGCCGGATCTAAGTGTTGGCTAGGTAAGCGTCCTGTAGTAAGAGGAGTAGTTATGAACCCAGTAGACCATCCCCATGGGGGCGGTGAGGGTAGAGCCCCAATTGGTAGAAAAAAGCCCACAACTCCTTGGGGTTATCCCGCGCTTGGAAGAAGAAGTAGGAAAAGGAAAAAATATAGTGATCGTTTTATTCTTCGTCGCCGTAAATAGGAATATGAAAAATACCATTTTGGAATTGGAAAGAATGTGATGGGCGAACGACGGGAATTGAACCCGCGCATGGTGGATTCACAATCCACTGCCTTGATCCACTTGGCTACATCCGCCCCTTATCTAGCTAAAGGATTTTCCCTTTTTCCCATTCCTCATTATTTTATTTATTCTGACCTCCATACTTCAATCGAGATATTGGACATAGAATACCAAACCAATTTGAAAAATGTAAAAAAGGAGTAATCAGCTGTGACACGTTCGCTAAAAAAAAATCCCTTTGTAGCTAATCATTTATCGGTCAAAATTGAAAAACTCAACATGAAGGAAGAGAAAGAAATAATAGTAACTTGGTCTCGGGCATCTACCATTATACCCACAATGATTGGCCATACAATCGCTATTCATAATGGAAAAGAACATCTACCTATTTATATAACAGATCGTATGGTAGGTCACAAACTGGGAGAATTTGCACCGACTTTGACTTTCGCGAGACATGCAAGAAACGATAATAAATCGCGTCGTTAATGTATTACAAACAACACCCAACAGATTGGGTGTTGTTTGTAATACATTAACATTAAGATTCAAGAAAAACGAAGACAGGAGAACATATTATGATAAATCAGAAAAAGGTAACGGATACCTCTAGGAAAAGGAACTCCAATTCGAGTAAAGAAATAATAGTTTTAGGTAAACAGATAGGTATCTCTTTTTTAAAAGCACAAAGAATCATTGATCAGATTCGCGGACGTTCCTATGAGGAAACACTTATGATACTAGAACTTATGCCTTATCGTGCATCTTATCTCATTTTAAAATTGGTTTATTCGGCAGCAGCAAATGCTAATCATAATATGGGTTTAAACGAAGCAAATTTAGTTATTACTAGTGCCGAAGTGAATAAGAGTATTATTGTGAAAAGGCTAAGACCCCGGGCTCAAGGACGGAGTTATATGATCAAAAGACCCACATGTCATATAAAAATTGTATTAAAAGACAAATCCTTTGTGGATCAATCTCAAAATTAAATTCAAATCAAAATAAAATAATATTTGCTAAAGAATTCCTTAATTCTATATATTTTGATATTTTCTACTTTTACTTTAGAAGAAAGCAGAAATTCAGTAGACAAATAAAAAATAAGTAGAATATTCAAATAGCATAAAAATTATATAATCATAAACATAAATATGGGACAAAAAATAAATCCACTTGGTTTCAGACTTGGTACAACAAAAAGTCACCATTCCTTCTGGTTCGCACAACCAAAAAACTATTCTGCAAGTCTACAAGAAGATGAAAAAATAAGGAATTGTATCAAAGACTATGTACAAAGGAATAAAAGAATAGCTTCTGGTTTCGAAGGAATTGGACATATCGAAATAAAGAAAAAAATTGATTTAACTCAAGTGATCATCTATATTGGATTTCAAAATGTATTAGTAGAAGGTCAAACACAAGTAATAGAAGAATTACGGATGAATGTAGAAAAGAAATTTAATTCTATCAACCGAAGACTCAATATTGCTATAACAAGAATTGAAAAACCTTATGGAAACCCCAGTATTCTTGCCGAATATATAGCTTTACAATTAAAAAATCGAGTTTCTTTTCGAAAGGCATTGAAAAAAGCTATTGAATTAACAGAACAAACAGATACAAAAGGAATTCAAGTACAAATTGCAGGTCGTATCGACGGAAAAGAAATTGCACGTGTTGAATGGATGAGAGAAGGCAGGGTTCCTTTACAAACAATTCGTGCTAAAATAGATTATTATTTGTCAACAATTCGTACTATCTATGGAGTATTAGGTATAAAAATTTGGATATTCTTAAACGAAGAAAAATAAAGAAAAAATGATCTTTGTCTTTTCCTTTTTTCCAAAAAAGAGGAATAATTATAATTTAATTAGTCAATAGACAATTTAATTCTATAAGGTTTAATCAAATTTTTATATTTGTATTTTTATATAAATTGCTATGCTTAGTGTGCGATTCGTTCATTTTTTCTTTAGAGTTTAATAAAATAATAGTAAAAAAACTTTACTAAATATTACTTTTAAACTTAATAAAATGAAAAAAAATAAGCTTATTGCTTCTTATTATCGAGATCCCAATGAAAAGTGACTATAGGAATGAGTAAATCAATCAATTATATGGTTATAGCAACTGTAAACTTTGTTAAATAAATCCGATTACATGTTCAAAAAGAAAGGGATGTGGATAAAAGGGAGGATGATAGAAAGGAAGAAAAAAGAATAATAAAAAGGATACATCATTCAAATATGGATGGTCCATGACTCATGTCATAAAAAGCAATGTGATAAAGCATGAAAATTATTCATATTGATTTGCTAATAGCTAATAATAGTAATAGCATAATAAGGATAAGGAAAACACAAAATAAAGAGCTTCGAGTTAATAAAACTAAATAAATTGACTAATACAAATATTTTTTAAAGCTTCATTGCAAAAGTCAAACCTAACCATTAAAAAGGCAAAGCTATAGGAACGAAAGAACCTATGATTGTATCAAATAAAATTCCATGAAAAAAATAGGGAATAGAAAAAATACCCATAGGTGGGATGGCGAAAAACCCCAAGAAATAATTTAAATTAATATATGCCTGTAGGTTATAGCAGTAAAGAGTAAATATTCGCCCGCGAAAGCAAAAATCGATTAGCCGGTGTTGTTACATAAGTCTAATCTATGATTTAGATAGAAATAAAATAGAAATAAAAAAAGGATTCCTTCAAATGAATATTACTATTTTCATATTTATCAAATTCTATTTATAATAGAAAGAAAATCTAATTTATCCTTTTTTTTAATATGAAATTCGATTATACCTTTTCTTTTTATTTGCGAGGAGCTGGATGAGAAGAAATTCTCATGTCCAGTTCTGGAATAGAGATGGAATGACATCGACTATAACCCCAAAAGAACCAGATTTCGTAAACAACATAGAGGAAGAATGAAAGGAATATCTTGTCGAGGCAATAAGATATCGTTCGGCAAATATGCTCTTCAAGCACTTGAACCAGCTTGGATCACAGCTAGACAAATAGAAGCAGGACGCAGAGCAATGACAAGATATGCACGCCGCGGTGGAAAAATATGGGTACGTATTTTTCCCGATAAATCTGTTACAGTAAGGCCAGCAGAAACGCGTATGGGTTCGGGAAAGGGCTCTCCCGAATATTGGGTATTTGTTGTTAAACCAGGTCGAATACTTTATGAAATGAGTGGAGTATCCGAAACCGTAGCTAAAGCAGCTATTTCAATAGCTGCGCGCAAAATGCCTATACGAACTCAATTTCTTATTTCAGTATAAGGATATAGATATATAAAAAAGAAATATTTAGGACCAATGATTTACACATTTCTGGACAGAAAATATTAAGATTTATTTCTTCTTGCATCCTTTGTATGAAAAAAATATGATTAAACCTCAGACAATTTTGAATGTAGCAGATAACAGTGGAGCTCGAAAATTGATGTGTATTCGAATCATAGGAGTTGGTAATCAGCAATATGCACATATTGGTAATGTTATTGTTGCTGTAATTAAAGAAGCAGTTCCTAATATGCCTCTAGAAAGATCCGAAGTTATTAGAGCCGTAATCGTACGTACATGTAAAGAACTCAAGCGAGAAAACGGTATGATAATATGTTATACTGACAATGCAGCCGTTGTCATTGATCAAGAGGGAAATCCAAAAGGAACCCGAATTTTTGGAGCGATCACTCGAGAATTAAGGCAGTTGAACTTTACTAAAATAGTTTCGTTAGCTCCTGAAGTATTATAGAAAATTGTTACCATAAAAAACTACTATAAATTAGTTAAAAAAAATAAATAGAAAAATTAGTCAATTTTAATCTCACGCATATCTACTTTAGAATAAAGAAAAAAGAGAGCATGTTGATTACATCTCAATTAGGAGAAATACATAGTTTTGTTATGGGTAAGGACACTATTGCTAATCTAATAACTTCTATAAGAAATGCTGACATGAATCAAAAAAGAACAGTTCAAGTAGCATCGACAAATCTTACTAAAAACATTGCGGAAATACTTTTACGAGAAGGCTTTATTGAAAATATTCGTAAACATGAGAAAAATCAGAAATCCTTCTTTGTTTTAACTCTACCATATAGAAAGACTCAAAAAGAAATATATAAAGCTAAAACCGTATTAAAGCATATCAGCCGACCCGGCTTAAGAATTTATTCCAACTATCAAAGAATTCCTAAAATTCTAAGCGGAATAGGAATTGTCATTCTTTCAACTTCTCGTGGTATAATGACAGATCGAGAAGCTCGACTGCAGCGAATTGGGGGAGAAATTATATGTTATATATGGTAATTTTTTGGTAATTTTTTCTTCAAATATCATTTTATCTCGAGTTTTTATTTTGAAAAATCAAAATGAAAAAAAAAAGATATAGCACTTCCTCCATTTAATTGATACTTCAAATAAAAGGAATGAAAGAACAAAAATTAATTCATGAGGGTTTAATTACTGAATCACTTCCCAATGGTATGTTCCGAGTCCTTTTAGATAATAAAGATCTGATTTTAGGATACGTTTCAGGAAGGATACGACGCAGCTTTATACGAATACTACCAGGGGATAAAGTCAAAATTGAACTAAGTCGTTATGATTCAACTAGGGGACGCATCATTTATAGACTTCGCACCAAAGATGTGAACGATTAGATTATCTCCTTGAAGTGAAAATCAAACTCTAAATTTCAAAATGAAAGTAAAAAAACGGAATAAAAAAAAGGGTCAAAAATAATATAATAAATAATATAATAAATATGAAAATAAGAGCTTCTGTTCGTAAAATTTGTGAAAAATGTCGACTAATCCGTAGGCGTGGACGAATTATAGTAATTTGTTCTAATCCAAAGCACAAACAAAGACAAGGATAGTCTTTAAAAACTTGTTAAAAAAGAACCTTACCTTTGAATAGGTAAATGAAAAGAAATAAAAAAATAAAGTACAGAATGCGGAATGGATTTTACCAGAAAATGTATATCTCCATATTTTCTCTTTATGTATCAAATATATTTTTTAATCAGATTTATTTTATAAAATGCTAAAATAGGATAAAAAAAATCATGCCAAAAAATCATTCACGTAGAAATGGGCGTATTGATTTCCGTAAGAATGGACGTAGAATACAAAAAGGAATTATTCATGTTCAAGCAAGTTTCAACAATACTATTATAACGGTTACGGATATACGGGGTCGGGTGGTTTCTTGGGCTTCCTCCGGTACTTCTGGCTTTAAAGGCACAAGAAGAGGAACACCCTATGCAGCTCAAGCAGCAGTAGTAAATGCTATTCGTACCGTTTTAGATCAGGGTATGCAACGAGCAGAAGTTATGATAAAAGGGCCTGGTCTTGGAAGAGATGCAGCATTGCGAGCCATTCGTAGAAGTGGTATTCTCTTAAGTTATGTACGTGATGTAACACCTATGTCACATAATGGATGTCGACCTCCTAAAAAAAGACGTGTGTAGAAATTCGAATGAAAATAATTTCAAGAGAAATAAATAATTCCAATTCCAAGATAAAAAAAGTAGTATGGTTCGAAAAGAACTAACAGGACCCACGCGAACAATACAGTGGAAGTGTGTTGAATCAAGAATAGACAGTAAACGTCTTTATTATGGTCGTTTCTTTTTGTCCCCACTTCAAAAAGGTCAAGCTGATACCATAGGTATTGCCATGCGACGGGCTTTACTTGGAGAAATAGAAGGGACATGCATCATACGTGCAAAATTTGAGGAATTACCACATCAATATTCTACAATAACAGGTATTGAAGAATCAGTACATGAGATCTTACTTAATTTGAAAGAAATTGTATTAAAAAGCAATCTTTACGGAGTTAGTGATGCATCCATTTGTGTCAGAGGTCCTAGATGCGTAACCGCTCAAGATATCATCTTACCTTCTTCCGTGCAAATGGTTGACACGACGCAATATATAGCTAACCTAACAGAACCAATTGATTTTTGTATTGGATTAAAAATCAAGAAAGATCGTGGATATCATATGGAATCCACAAAAAACTATCAAGATCAAGGTTATCCGATAGATGCTGTATACATGCCAGTTCGAAATGTTAATTATAGTATTCATTCTTATGGAAACGAAAAAAAAGAAGTTCTTTTTATAGAAATATGGACCAATGGGAGTTTAACTCCTAAGGAAGCACTTTATGAGGCTTCGCGTAATTTGATTGATTTATTTATTCCTTTTCTTCATGTGGAGGAAGATGACATAAATATGGAAGAAAAGAGCAATAGATTTACTTCACCGTTTGTAACATTTCAAAAGGGATTCACTGATTTAAAAAAAAACAAAAAGGGAATTCCTGTGAATTGTATTTTTATTGACCAATTAGAATTGCCTTCCAAGACGTATAATTTACTTAAAAGGTCCAATATACATACATTATTTGATCTTTTGAATAAAAATCCAGAAGATCTTATGAAGATCGAATCTTTTTGCATGGAAGATGGAAAACAAATATTAGAAACTCTAAATAAACTTTTTACAATGAATTTACCTACTAATACTTTTTCATTTTAAATTTCTTACTGTCCCTTTTTTACCATTTTCTAATTACTAATGCAAATTGGAATAGGAAAAAAATAATTAAAGAAAATACAAAAGATCTGTGGTTTTATTTATCGCACAATATCAATATATAAAGTATGTGGAATAGATTATAATAAAATTAAAATTATATAATAAAATGACAATTTGTAGTATCTAGAGAAGCTTTACTGTAAAGTAACTATTTCTTTAGATACCTACACCATGGTATTTCATGATTCAATTTATTTGCAAAAGAACTAAAAAAGTCCTAAGGTTAAAGATTTATCAATAGGTAAGGTTGCTCCAATACCTAACCAAAGAGCTACTATAGTACCGATCAAAAAAACCGTCGTGGCTACTGGTCGACGAAATGGATTTTGAAATTTATTCACATTCTCCAAAAAGGGGACTGTCAATAACCCAGTTGGTACTGAAACCATTAAAAGAACACCCAATAATTTATTGGGTACTGTGCGAAGTATTTGAAATACGGGAAAAAAGTACCATTCAGGTAATATCTCCAAAGGAGTTGCAAAAGGATCTGCAGGTTCACCAATCATGGATGGTTCTAGAACTGCTAAGCCTACGTTGCATGCAATAGTACCTAAAATAACTACTGGAAAAATATATAAAAGATCATTAGGCCATGCAGGTTCCCCATAATAATTATGACCCATCCCTTTAGCCAATTTAGATCTTAATACAGGATCATTTAAATCAGGTTTTTTTGTTATTTGGATAGGTGAATTCATAATAATTCATCCCCCAAAGGAACCGGACATGATCATTTTTTATCATCCGGCTCGAGCAATAATAATAAAAATCACAGAAAGAAAAGAAAAACTTGAACTATGCAAAATATATATAAAATATAATAAAAAAATGTAACAATGTTTATTGTTTATAATTACTCTAGGTAAGAACAGATTTCTTTAATTGCATTTTCCGTTCCTAAGTTTTCCGATTCTATAAGTAAATGCTCAATATCCAAGCGGGCTTAAATGATTTGATCATGATCAATTGCTTTTTGGATTGTCTCATGTATCTGGATTGTTTTTTATCCCCCCAATCTCTATTCTATTACTTAAATTATGTCCAAACCAAACTATTTTCTTGTTACTCAACAATTTGATCTATGTTTTTCCTTAGATCCTATCTTTTACTCCGATAACAAAATAGATTATAATCAATGCAAAGGAAATGAATGCATTTTCCAACTAACGTGATAAACACCTATACGATATATAAGAATAAGAAAAACTATAGAATATCTTAAAAGTAAAAGAGTAATCTAAGTATAGAAAGTCCAATTTCATAAAATAAATGATGTAGCATGATTTCTCTATTACTATTCTACGGTCTACGGATTTGACGGAGCCTATAATAAAGAGAATAAAAATATTTTGACAGGATCATAGAAAAGATTCTCCGCAAGATAACCGGCCTACCCTATGTCAGGGGGGACATACATATTGATTGGATTGGATGCAGAGACACATTTGGTTGTCAATTCTAATGTAGCAGATAAAATAATATATCTACATAGCCAAATCGATAGTTCAAGTCACACACTCCCATAATCCGTCCTTATTTTTTATTTTCTTAAAATTCACTTCAACTATTCATATCATATTCATATCAAATTTAAAGTAGAATAATATTGGAGAGTTGAAGAAAAGTATCCAAAAAACATGTCTTATTTTTAAATAATCTATATTTGTAGCAATGAAATACTATTGTCCTTCCCAATAGGAAATAATTCAAAATATCTACTATAATTAATTGGAATATTTAAATCTTGACGATCTTTATTTTCTATAAAGGACCAGAAATACCTTGCTTACGTATCATTAGAAAGTGCATTAACATAAATACAGCAGTCAGAAGAGGCAACACAAAAGTGTGTAAACTGTAAAAACGAGTCAAAGTGGATTGACCCACACTAGCACTTCCGCGCAATAATTCTACTAAAGGTGATCCTATTACAGGAATAGCTTCAGGTACACCTGTTACGATTTTTACTGCCCAATAACCAATTTGATCCCAAGGTAAAGAATAACCAGTTACACCAAAAGATGCAGTCAATACAGCCAAAACCACCCCAGTGACCCAAGTTAATTCACGAGGTTTTTTAAATCCGCCCGTAAGATACACACGAAATACGTGCAGAATCATCATTAGAACCATCATACTTGCTGACCATCGATGAACGGATCGAATTAACCAACCAAAGTTGGCTTCAGTCATTATGTATTGAACAGAAGAAAAAGCCTCCGTAACGGTTGGACGATAATAAAAAGTCATAGCAAAACCAGTAGCAACTTGGACTAGAAAACAAGTAAGTGTGATTCCTCCTAAACAATAAAAAATGTTTACATGAGGAGGAACATATTTACTAGTTATATCATCTGCAATTGCTTGAATCTCGAGACGTTCCTCAAACCAATCATATACTTTATTGAGATAGGTTACCAAGGGAATCCCCCTCTGAGAACCGTATATGAAAATTTCATCTCATACGGCTCAAACAAAAACACACAAATTCCGATTTCAACGAATCTATCCGGCATAAAGACGAATTTCAAACCGCATAATCCACGGAATCCATCTGCCGTTACAGAGATGAAATCAAAAAATCCGGAATTTTTTCTTTGTGAGGATAATGTCAAAAAGATCAAGTAGGCTTATCTGTCTTTCCTTATCTTGGTTGTATTTGTATTATTACAGACCTCTTGAATATTCTCTTACTTCCCTATGGAATATTTATTTTGAATAGAAATAAAACAATATTTTGGCAACTTATTTCTTGTTTTTTTTTACTACTGATAGGAATTATCTTGTTGAATTCCTATGAATCAATTGAAATTTAAACCTCAGATTCATATTAGCACCCCGATGATTTAGTGCAAGCTAAACTCATGAGTTCTTTGAGTAAGAACCCCTTCAGGATCACTTATGAAATGAATGGAAGAAAGAACTCAAATTCAACGAGATCTATAAAAGAATTGCCATTCTGTAACAATAGTAACAATCAATTGAAATGAATGAATAAAATTCATTGGATTTTGAAATACCTATGGTAATTTCTTTCGAGTTCGGTTGCGAGGTCTAAATAAGAGATATAAATCATAGTTCATATAATTCTTTTATGGATCTATTGGATAGATTTTGTGTTACAGATATTAAAGTTCAAGTAAATATCCGACAAAGTAGAATTATCTTGATAGGGATAATAGGTCCGTTCTATATATTATCAATAGGATCAATTATGCCAAGTCACACACTCATATTCCAAAAATACAAATAATAAATTTCACAGCCGAACTACCACAATGTCTCAGAATCAAAATGATAAGTAAAATAGCTTTTATTTTATGTAAAGTTATTTTATGTCTTATGACTTCAGAGTTCTTAATCTTAAAAATCTAATTCATGGAAAGTCCATCTAGTAAAACAGAAGAATTATAAATTTCCAAAATAATGGATAGGAATACTGCAAATAGACCCATTGCGACTCCCATAAGTGGAGTAGTCCCCCAACCGGGAGCTACTTTACCATATTCCGAATTCAGGGGTTTCAATAAATTACCTGCAGAAGTTGGTTTTGGCCTAGATCGAGAACTATCCTCAATGGTTTGTGTAGCCATAAATTTTATTTAATAATTGATTGAGATCTGTTGACTTTGTATGCTATTCTGTTGTAGTTGTAAATATACGGTCTCATTGTTAACCCATTGCAATTTTTACTTGAAAACAAATTATTCAAAAATGGAAACAGCCACTTTAGTCGCCATTTTCATATCTGGTTTACTTGTAAGTTTTACTGGGTACGCTTTATATACTGCTTTTGGGCAACCCTCTCAACAATTAAGAGATCCTTTCGAAGAACACGGAGACTAATTAAAGTAAGGGGTCTACCACATTCCAGTGGAAGACCCTTTACTTTAATTTAAGTACTTTTATTTGAACGATTATTTCATTTTTTTAGTCGGTACCTTAGGCGGTTCTCGAAAGAAGATAGCGAAAAAGATTATCCCTAAAGTAGATACCAAAAGGAATGTATAAACCAATGCTTCCATAGATTCCATCGTGGTTTACAATTATAGCTTCCACACCTATTCATTCATTGGACAATAGAATTTAGAAGTAAATCAAAAGAGTCAAAGAAAAGGCGGTTCTTGAAATAATCAATAGTTTTGAAACATGGTTATTCTTATATTCAAGATGAAAAAAGAAATAAAAATAAAAAAAACGTTACATAGGAAATAGATCAAAAAACAAGCAAAGAGTCTATCATACTGCTTGTTTCTTTGTAGTTGGATCTCCAACCTTTTGGAATGTTCCAAATTCCACTTGAGCATCCAAATCTGGATCAATACCAGCAAAAACATCTCGAAACAAGGTTCTAGCTCCATGCCAAATATGTCCAAAAAAGAAGAGCAAAGCAAACGTAGCATGTCCAAAAGTGAACCAACCCCTTGGACTGCTTCTAAAAACACCGTCCGATTTTAAAGTAGCTCGATCCAATTCAAAAATTTCCCCCAATTGTGCACGTCGAGCATATTTTTTCACAGTAGTTGGATCAGAATAACTTACTCCATTAAGTTCACCCCCATAGAACTCAACTGTTACACCTACTTGTTCAACGCTATATTTGGATTCTGCTCTTCTAAAAGGTACATCGGCTCTCACAATTCCATCTTTATCTACCAAAACTACTGGAAATGTTTCAAAAAAAGTAGGCATACGGCGCACAAAAAGTTCACGACCTTCTTTATCTTTAAAAATGGGGTGACCTAACCATCCAACAGCTATTCCATCGCCATTATCCATCGAACCTGCCCGGAATAACCCTCCCTTAGCTGGATTATTACCAATATAATCATAGAAAGCTAATTTTTCAGGAATTTTAGACCAAGCTTCCGATAAACTACGATTTTCAGCTAATTCACTACTAACTCTTCGATATATTTCTTGTTGAAAGTATCCCTGATCCCACTGATAACGAGTAGGACCAAATAATTCGATTGGAGTCGTTGCTGAACCGTACCACATAGTTCCAGCAACAATGAAAGCTGCAAAAAAAACAGCAGCGATACTACTAGAAAGTACAGTTTCAATATTACCCATGCGTAGTCCCTTGTATAAACGTTGAGGAGGGCGGACACTAAGATGGAATAGACCCGCTAATATACCCAATGTGCCCGCTGCGATATGATGAGAGGCTATTCCTCCTGAAACGAAGGGATCAAAGCCTTCCGCCCCCCATGATGGATTTACGGCTTGTACTTTTCCAGTCAGCCCATAAGGATCAGATACCCATATTCCCGGACCATACAAACCTGTTACATGAAATGCACCAAAACCAAAGCAAGCTAGTCCTGAAAGAAATAAATGAATTCCAAAGATCTTTGGCAAATCCAAAGCAGGTTTTCCCGTCCGTTCGTCACAAAAAATTTCTAGGTCCCAATAAACCCAATGCCAAATAGCTGCCAAGAAGCACAAGCCCGAAAAAACAATATGTGCCGCTGCGACGCCTTCATAACTCCAAATACCAGGATTTGTTATAGTTCCTCCTGAGATACTCCACCCACCCCAAGAATTGGTTATTCCTAAACGAGTCATGAAAGGTATAACAAACATACCTTGTCTCCACATTGGATCAAGAATGGGGTCCGAAGGATCAAAAACCGCTAATTCATATAAAGCCATCGAACCAGCCCAACCTGAAACTAAAGCTGTATGCATTATATGAACAGCAAGCAATCGACCGGGATCATTCAATACAACAGTATGAACACGATACCAAGGCAACCCCATGGAAATACCCCTTTATCAAAGATAAATAGACATCAATTTATTTTATCACATTGTAAATCCTAGTATATTTATATATATATATATAATACTTAACCCTTACCGTGAATTCTATATAAGAAAGAGTTAATTAATGGAACAATTGGATTCATAAGAACAAACATAAGCAGATTTATTTTATACCCGATCAGTCTCAATATGCAATCTTTGCATAAAACTTTCGTGAACCTTTTTGTTCTATTTTTGATTCAGTTTATTTATCAACTTCTCAATCTCTGTATCAAATAACTAGGATACAAGAACAACAATAAAATAAAGAAAAAAATAAAGACAATAAAAATCCCTTTATCCTTATTATTATATATTTTTACAATGTTACATTTGACAATTTTTTATTAATATTTTTTATATTTATTACGTTTCCATATTAAAGTAAAGTATATTATTTATTTTTTCTTTCATTTTATGCCCATTGGTGTTCCAAAAGTACCTTTTCGGAGTCCCGGAGAGGAAGATGCAGCTTGGGTTGACATATAATGCGACTTGTCAGGCATATTGGGTCTTATGGGATTTACCCGTTTTCTCTCTCAATAGAGATATCTTCGATTTCACCGAAGAAATAGTGTATTGAATCCATCTTTATGAGCGTGAAGTGCAATGAAATCCATTTCCATTTATATGGGGATCCCTGTTTTTAATTTATACGAATTCCCATTGATGGTTTCCTTGGATGGATAAAGTATCCAGGCTTCGTTTAGAAAATACCAGGTTGGTTTGTAAAAAAAGGATAATATATGTCCGATTACCGCTTGTATCATAAAAGATTATTATACTTACTATAGTAGAGTAATGATCAAAAATTGCCTACCAATAGAATAAATAATATGTTGAATATATAAACTAACTAATAATTATGATCGTTAAAGAAAATAAATGAAAAAACAAAAGATAAATTAAAACAAAAAGATGGTACTCAGAGGATTTGCGCTATATGTGCAAATCCCATTTTAACAGATATTTTCATTTTCCCGAAGTAGACCATAAACCTAAAAAAGGAAAGGGACCAATACAGAAACAAGAAAATATCATCGGTATTTGCATTTCGATGAAACAATGCATCAATGAAACGTTAATGGAATAAGTTCAGTAAATTCTTTTTTTATAGTTCAAAGAGTAAAAAACGTCTCTAATTGAATTGTTGAATGCTATATGCTAGAAAAATTGCATGACTGTTGCGTTAGCGTTACGGAAAAAAGAAATCAAACTAGAATCAACACATTGATTATTTTTTTCGCCATTTTTTTGAACTTTATGCGTTTAAAAGTGCATGTATGGTTCTCCCAAAGGATACAATCTTTCCTAATCAACCGACTTTATCGAGAAAGATTACTTTTTTTAGGACAAGAAGTCGATAGCGAGATTTCTAATCAACTTGTAGGTCTCATGGTATATCTCAGTTTAGAAGATGAAACCAAGGACCTTTATTTGTTTATAAACTCCCCCGGCGGATGGGTAATACCTGGGCTAGCCGTTTATGATACTATGCAATTTGTGCCACCTGATGTACATACAATCTGCATAGGATTAGCCGCGTCAATGGGATCTTTCGTTCTAGTTGGAGGAGAAATTACCAAACGTTTAGCATTTCCTCACGCTTGGCGTCAATGAGTTTTTATTTTAAATTGTAAAAGAGAAAAGAAAACTATGCCTTCGCCATATTGATTATAAATAAAAGAATAAGTAATAATAGCATGGCAATCCGAGTTCGATATGAACAAAACAAAAAAAAATACTACGCATTATTGTTCTTTTCTAAAATACAATGTTATATCGAACCAGTAGTATGAAAAAAGGATTATTTTTTGTTTAATCCGTTATGTCGGAAATTATAGCGTCACAAAAATGTCTTTTTCTTTTTTCACATCCAAATAATCCTTATTTTTTATAAAACAAAGGATTCCTCTTTTTCTTTATTGGATTGGATTATATCATAAATACACTTTGGGATTGCTAAATAGAAGACAAGATAAAAGATAAATAGATATATATATAGTAATGATAATGATGATTGATAGTAATTGAACCCTCATAGTATTTTTATTACATTATATATATTTATGAAAAAAAGGATGGTAAGTGGATCATTTACCAATTTGGATCAAATGTCAAATGGTTTTTTCGTCTTAAGAATAAAATAAGAGACAAAAATCAATTCCATTGTAGAGCCGTATGCAATGAACAAAAGATGCACGTACGGTTGTTTAATTGAATTTAACTCGTTTACTTGATTTTTACTTTTTGATTATTTTTTTACCAAAGAACCGTTTATGCTATTATCTAAATAAATTAGGGTTATGATTCACCAACCTGCTAGTTCATTTTATGAAGCACAAACAGGCGATTTTTTCTTGGAAGCGGAAGAATTACTAAAACTTCGTGAAACCCTTACAAAGATTTATGTACAAAGAACGGGCAAACCCTTATGGGTCATATCCGAAGACATGGAAAGGGATATTTTTATGTCAGCAACAGAAGCCCAAGCTCACGGAATTGTCGATCTTGTAGCAGATGAAAATAATGAAGTATAAATCGATTTCACACCATAATCCCATTTTTATTTAATTTACGATACGATGGAATCCCTAAAGATCAGGTTAAGATCGATCTAAACCAATCCATTTTCATTTTATTATATACATCCGATATGCCAACTATTAAACAGCTTATTAGAAACGCAAGACAGCCAATAAGAAATGTTACAAAATCTCCTGCTCTTAAAGGATGTCCTCAGCGTAGAGGAACATGTACTAGGGTGTATGGGCGACTCGTTCAGATAAGATTATAAGTCCGAACAAATAAAAGATCTTTTTACATTTACAAATATAAATAAAATAAAAAAGTACTAATATTATATGGATTATATAATATATTGAATTTATGGTTTATATTAGTGCAATAATTACCATTGGTAGCAAATAGTTATCCATTAAGCGGATTAACTAGTACTAAGAAAGAGTGAAAGGGCTTTCTTGCAAGAACGGATTCAGAGGGTCAGCTACCTAGCCAACTTTCCTAAAAAAATGCCGTCACTGTACAAAAACTATTATTTATTGTGAAAAGATTGATTACTATATAATGAATAGGTAGAGCAAAATCATGTGAACTATGCAAGTTCACAATACCATTAAAAAAAATTGTAAAAGCGGAGCTCCGGTGTATAGAGAGGACCTTACCGTTTAAGAGGTAGCCATAGAAACGAAGGAACCCACCATTTTTTAATACCATTACGTTCTCCTTTTGTATTTCTAGATGAAATAATCTATAACTGAGCTGAAATAAGTGGAATCAAAAAGAAAATGTGGTTGGGAAAGTTATAGTAGCAAAAGAAAAGCCATTGGAATTACTATTTTATACATTGGAAGAATCCGTTTTGTTATTAATGAGTAAGAGAAAAAGAATAACTGAAAAAAGAATAGTCAATTAAGTTATTCATTAAGGTTCAATCTTCTTCAATGACCAGAGTTAAACGAGGATATACAGCTCGGAGACGTCGGACAAAAATTCGTTTATTTGCATCAACTTTTAGAGGGGCTCATTCAAGACTGACTCGAACGATTACTCAACAGAAAATGAGAGCTTTGGTTTCATCTCATAGAGATAGAGGTAGGCAAAAGAGAGATTTTCGCCGTTTATGGATTACTCGGATAAATGCAGTAATTCGTGAAAATAGAGTATTCCATAGTTATAGTAGGTTCATCAACAATCTGTATAAAAAGCAATTGCTTATTAATCGAAAAATACTTGCACAAATTGCTATATCCAATAAGAATTGTCTTTACATGATTTCCAATAAGATCATCCAATAAGAGAGTAGATTGTCAAGTATAATATACAGACAGGAATGATTGAAACGGAATTCCCCGGAGACGGAACTCCGGGAAATAAAAAGAATCGAATAAAAAGAAATTCCGATTAATGTAATTACTATTAATAATATAATAATTAGTATAAATGAATGAACTTTTTTTTTTTTTAATAAAAAGTGAAATGTAATTCCAATCGGAATTGGAATAATGGAAATCTTTAGACAATTCGAATTGAAGAATTACCTATTTCTTTCTGGTTCGAGAACTAGTAATTCTTGAAGTCGACTCAACTCTCTCAAATTGTTTATCATTATTGAGGAAAGGTAATAAGGATAAGATACGAGCTTGTTTGATAGCAATAGTAATTAATCGTTGTTGTTTCAAGGTTAATTTATTTATTCGTCGAGATAATATTTTTCCTTGTTCACTAATAAATCGACTAATTAAACTCATGTTTCTATAATCGATTTGATCCCCTGCTCCAATGGGGGGTAAACGCCTACGCAAAGATCTTTTGTATTTACGAAAAGGTTGCTTGTATTTATCCATGGGTTCTTCCTTATCTCTTAAAATATCTTACTTACCTTAATTTGATTCTCATTTCAGATCCAACTGAAATAGGCTCTCTTTTTTTATTTGTATTAATGTATTTGTATTAATATAATAACTAATTTATTCATTATTCATTTTATTAATTGATTTTATGAATTCATTAGTTCTTACCCTTTAGTTAATATATTATATTAACTAATATACTAATATATTACTAATATATTAGTTCTGCTCTTTTTCGAATCACCGAATACACGATGCTCGGCATTTACATTGATCTATTTCTTGATTTCTCCATGAATTGTATGCTTGTTACAATAACGACAGAATTTTTTCAATTCTAATCGACTAGGTGTTTTGTGGCGATTCTTTTGAGTAATATATCTAGAAATACCTGGCAATGCCTTTTTGAGATTGAGATCTTTTTGAGCACAACCAGTACATTCCAACATAACTCGGATTCTAACACCCTTCCCTTTGGCCATAAACCTCCTTTAGATTTTTGACTTATTTGCCGTAATTCTTCCATTTTGATTTAAATTCAATAGAAAAATCACAATTCCAATTACTAACCGCATTTATAAATTATAAATATAGTTTACTTTCATTTTTGATATAATTATTATATTATTATTATAATATATAATGTCATTATTATTATCCCATTAATAAAATATGCATTTTTGAAAAATGAGTAAAATGAAATCAATCCCACTTAGCTAATCAACTCAAACAATAAAAGGAAAAAATATACTAAATGAACTTATAAAAGGTAATTTAAAATAAAATTGGGGTTTCCATTCCATAATACAAAATGGATAAAGAATTAAGTAATACAATTTGTTCTAACTCCTTTTTTTAACTATCAATTAGTTTCATTTTAAACTAGAATGAAAAAAAAGGAAAAAACAAGGCATCTGGGAATAAACGATTAATTTCAATTAATAGGCCTGCCAAGGCCCCAAACCATAGAGTACTTAGCACAGGTGCTACGGAAAGATATGTTTTTATATCTCGCATTGAAAATCCTCCTTTCTTTATTCAAATTAAAATACATATATGGTCAGTTGTTGTAGTTCAAGATCCTTTTTTTATTTGTACTTGGAATTATTCCATAAAATCGATATATAATGTACAGTACAATGAATGAAACACTAAACCCTAGGAGCTCTTCTCCCTGAAAATAGAAAAGATACTCAATCCAATAGACAATAATTTCTCTTTTAAATGCTAGATTGTATTTTTGATGTATATCACTCCCTTTGAATTGGGTCAAACCGAAAAAAATATTGTATATTATGATTGTATATAAATAAAAATAATGAATCAAAAAAGAACGATCTAGAAAACAGTCAAAGGATTTTGTATAATGACACTGTACAAAATGGATTCAAAGGGATGTAGCGCAGCTTGGTAGCGCGTTTGTTTTGGGTACAAAATGTCACGGGTTCAAATCCTGTCATCCCTACCTATTGTTACTTACTCTTATGAGTAGTAACAAGGAAGTCATTATGATCCATTTCCATGGAAGATTCTCTTTTTTTTTTTTATACTCTACGTGAAATAAAGTCGGAGTTATTTATTTTGCAAGCGCTCTTAGTTCAGTTCGGTAGAACGCGGGTCTCCAAAACCCGATGTCGTAGGTTCAAATCCTACAGAGCGTGATTCCGTCTATTTTATATCGAATCAAAAATAACAAAGAACTTAATAAAAATAGTAGAATTGCAACCAGAATTGTACTTACTACGGAGAATAAGTCAATCCAACAAAATCAATATTACTCAACTAAAGATCCAACTGATCACCGCGTTTGTATTGTAAATAGGCAGTAACAAATAATCCTGCTAAAGTAATAGGAATAAGACCTAAGACGATTCCAAATAGAAAAACTTCAATCATTTTTGTTTGTCCCAAGGATAAAAATAAAAAAAGGGGTAAAATCTATCTATACCTACATATTAATATGAATTATTGGTCAATTTCAATAACCCAGAAAAGTTAAAATAGAATTCTATAGAAAAATTGTTTGGACTTCTTCATTCAATTCAGTTTGATTTCAAATAAATCGTATCTTGTTTAAACCAATAAAGAGAGTTAAGGTTATAGTTAAAGCAGCTAGTAGAAACCCAAAATAGCTAATTATAGTAAGCATGAAAATGACAGGGGAGAAATTCCATGTGTTTTTTATATTACATATATGTTGATAAAACACTTACCTAAGCGAAAATTTCCTTCCTTTTTTCCGTTAATATTAATAAAAACCCATTCCAATAATCCAATTAATGAAATATAAATGATTCCTAAGTCATTATAGGTTTCCATAAAAAAATAGAATAATATAGGCAAAAAGGATTCATTGGTTGTTACATTAACCAATCTTGTACACAATTCCAAATCAAAAAAATTTACAAAATAAATTGTAAAAGTAAAAGAATCACCTCTATCTTTATGGAAGCCGTTTAGTCCATTTCTTGGAACAAATGATCTGATCATTATGAATTATTTAAACTTATTGCATTCAGTATAGTAGGAAATTCAGTAATTAGGCAATTGAATTACTTCATTCATTAACTTACAATTCATTTAAGCAAAGAGAAATAGATAGATTTCCTATCTAATGAACTAATGAAATCTAATTCTTTTTTTAGGATTTATGCAAAACCCCTAATGTTAAAGTATTTCTTTTTTACCAAGATATTACAATGGAATGAAAGAAGGATTTTCAACCCAATCAACGAAATCCTTATTTATCTTTCTATCGATCTACTGAATTTAGCCATAACAAAAGAGCAAAAACAAAGAATTGTGCAACATATTGGTACCGGTCAAAACTGCGTTGCTGTGCCAGAGGAAGGATAGTTATACTAATTCGGTATACTCACAAACACCTTTGGTACAAAATGGACGATCTCACAAAGAGGAAATATTAGTAAATTTTCTATTTACTGATCCCATCTTTCACTGAATCAATTCCTCTCTTCGAATGTAAAAAAATTAGTGGAGCTCAGCATGTCTGGAAGCACGGGAGAACGTTCTTTTGCTGATATTATTACTAGTATTCGCTATTGGGTTATTCACAGTATTACTATACCTTCCCTATTCATTGCGGGTTGGTTATTCGTCAGTACAGGTTTAGCTTACGACGTGTTTGGAAGTCCTCGGCCAAATGAATATTTCACGGAAAACCGACAAGGAATTCCATTAATAACTGGACGTTTTGATTCTTTGGAACAACTCGATGAATTTAGTAGATCTTTTTAGGAGGCCTTGAATGACTATAGATCGAACCTATCCAATTTTTACAGTACGATGGCTAGCTGTTCATGGATTAGCTGTACCTACCGTTTCTTTTTTGGGGTCAATATCAGCAATGCAGTTCATCCAACGATAAACCTAATTCCAATTATAGAATTATAGAGCTATGACACAATCCAATCCGAATGAACAAAATGTGGAATTGAATCGTACCAGTCTATACTGGGGTTTATTACTCATTTTTGTGCTTGCCGTTTTATTTTCCAATTATTTTTTTAATTAAGAGAAAAATAGTAGAAATTCTATTATCCCATTCGGAAAGATACCATCCTCATAATTATTTATGACTGTTTTTGTCTTTAGCATGACTACTTGATCAAATGTGGAGGAAAGTAGGGAAAATGGCCGATACTACTGGAAGGATTCCCCTTTGGCTGATAGGTACTGTAACTGGTATTCTTGTAATCGGTTTAATAGGTGTTTTCTTTTACGGTTCATATTCTGGGTTAGGTTCATCTTTATAGTAGTAAGATGGCCCAGATTATAAACATGAAAAAGTAATCATTTAGCGGGTCTTTGCTCTCTTTTTCCATTCAAAAATGATAATGGAAAGAGCCTGGGCCCGCGGAACGGAGTTATTACTTTTATGACAAAACGCGGATCTATTAATAATTTTCAAAAGGATTAGTTATCCAATTAACCTAATAAAAAGATTCCTTTTTGTTTAGAAACGACAAAACAGAATCTTTGCTCGACTGTTCAAAAAGCTTATTCTTTTTTTTTTTTTTTTAATGCTACTCATCTTATTTTACCTTTGTTTGTCCATTACTCCTTCTTCATTGTAAAAAAAAGAATCTTTTATACATATGATTATATGTTTAATATAAAAAAAAATGAATAGAAGAAAAATAGGCACAAAAAAAGTCCCCTTTTTTTGTGCCGAATAAAGGATTAGGAAGATACGGGATTTCTCCTAAAAAGATTCATTCCTTTCATTTTTCTATTCTTTTTCTCTGCAATTCTCTTATTTTCTATCTCATTTTCTCATGTATTTGTGGATCTACTCTATTACCTATTCCTAAAAAAGGATTTACATAATTTCTTTTGATCATATATATATAGTTGTATCGATCGACAATAAATCAGCATTGATTACTCACTTGAGTATAAACCTAAAAGTTCAATTCGTACAACTGAACCTTTTCAAACTGTTTCTTTTTGAGAACCAAAAAAACTTGTGCAAAAATAACAGATGCAAAGAATAATAAAAGGCCTTGGACGCGTAATGGATCTTGAAGCACGATTTCGGCATCTCCTTGACCAAATCCTCCTACATTTGGATTACTTGTTAATGGTTGATCAAGCTTAATGGATTCACCCTCGGAAACAAGAAGTTCTGGACCTGAAGGTATAATATCAACCACTTGACGTTCATCCAATCCATCCACTATTGTGATTTCATATCCCCCTTTTTCTTTACGCACTATTTTGCTTACTATACCCGTTGCGGTAGCATTATAGACTGTATTATTACTCTTGCTTCCATCAGGATAAACCTGTCCCCTTCCCCTATTTCCGCCTACATATATTGGATATTTCAAAAAATGAATATCTTTCTTTGTAGCAGGATCGGGGGAAAGAATCGGAAAGACAATCTCACTATATTTCTGACCGGGAACAGGACCTATCACAATAATATTTTTTTTATTGGGACGATAACTCTGAAAAGAAAGATTTCCTATCTTTTCTTTTACCTCAGGAGAAATACGATCGGGAGGAGCTAATTCAAATCCTTCAGGTAAAATAAGAACAGCACCCACATTCAAACCCCCTTTTTTACCATTAGCAAGAACTTGTTTCAATTGCATATCATAAGGAATTTGAACAACTGCTTCAAATACAGTATCAGGAAGCACAGCTTGTGGAACTTCGACATCCACGGGCTTATTAGCTAAATGGCAATTGGCACATACAATTCTCCCAGTTGCTTCCCGCGGGTTTTCATAACTTTGCTGTGCAAAAATGGGATATGCATTGGCAATCGATGCCACAGTGATTAAGTATATCATTATCAATACAGAAAAAGATCTCGTTATCTGTTCTTTTACCCAATACAAATGATTTATATTTTGCATGCCCAATTATGGATACTGACATTTCTACAATAAATTAGATAGGGAGTTAATCTCGTTTCCTATCTACAAGTCTGTTTCTGTTATCATTGTACTGTAAATAGTTTAGAAAGGGTTTAGTTGTACTATAATGGTAAGATGAATATCTTGAACAAGTAAAAATAGCAAAAATCCCAGTAAGATATCATTTTATTTCTCAAATAAAGGTGAAAGAATTCGTTGCGATATAAGGATATAAACAAAACTTATTCTTCATTCATTCATGGAATGATAAATGACTACAAGTGAAGGAGATACATGATTCAAATAATGAAAGATCCAATATTTCACAATTGTATCTAAAATCACTGGAAAAGTGGAAACAAGGCTAGATATAATTGGATCATTAGGAGCCAATCCAAAATCGTTGTAAAACGAACCAATGAGTAATTCCCAACCATGGGTCGAATGAAATCCAATCCATAAATCAGTAATTAAAAGAATAGAAAAAGCCTTTATCGTATCACTTAAGTTATACAAAAATTCTTGAACCCAAGAATTAAGAACAACAAGTTTCTCATTACCAAAAAGAAAATAACCAGTTAGAATCGCGAAACAGATTACATTTGTCAAGATATGTAAAAGGATACGGAGATTAGATTCATTGTGCTTTCTGATCAATTGAATGGTTTCCTTATGTATTACTCTACGAAGTTTTTCTATATGGATTTCTGGGTATTCCTTTATCATTTCGTCCAACAGGAACAGTTCCTCTAATTCTATAAATATCTTTAGGATATCCTTCTCTTTAATCTCATTAAAGAAGGTTTCTGATTGGTTGGTATTTAACCAATTAGTAATCAAAAGTTCAAAATATGTAGTAAATGATAGAGAGACCCACCAGGGTAAAAGTACTATAGATGCAAGATATGGGAAAGAAGCCAATACTCTCTTTTTTGTCATTTTTTTCTGTAAAAAGGGATAAATTAAATTGGTAATGAACCGCTTTGATTCTATATGAGATTTCTTTGAATTGATGAATGAATAACAGAGTATTTAACTCATTATTTATTTACCTTTTTGTGTAAAAATACCATTTATTTTAGTGAATCTATAGAAAGAATATCAAAGAAAGGCAAAATGAATAAGGATTATACCTATGCCCAACCTACCAACCTATATCTCAAGTCAACAAAATACAATAAGATCAAAGGGTTCTTGTAAATTGAGATATATTGAGATATATATTGGATCTTGGATATATTAAGACTTTACTTATTTTAAATCAAAAAAAGGTCTTCTGGATAAAAATAAGTAGGAAATCGTTTTGTTATAGATTCATATCCAATTTATATTATAGTATACCCAACCACTATTATTCGATTTAGTATACCTAACTATTAGTTATTATTATTATTAGTTATTATTAGTGATTATATCACCTCCATATCCATAATAAGAGGAGTAAGAGAAAAATAAAAAATAAAAAACATTGAATTAGAAATAGATTTTTACTATAATGTTTCTCTTTTTTTATTCATTTATTTTTTTCAATTCATTTCAAAAGACTTCAATTGGTACACGTAAGAAATAGGCCAATTCGGCAGCTTTGTTTTCAATTTCTCGTGGAGTAACAAAATCATCATCAATACGAGTTAAGGGGATGACCCCTTGACCTTTTATGTCTATATAAAGGACACGGCGGGGATAAGTACCCTCTTGAACCCGAATTCGGATTGATTGAATATCTCTAATTAGAAAGCGAAGGAAGATGCGCCGATTTCGTCCAGGAAAGCCCCAACGGAAAATGCACACTATTCCTTCTTTTCTATCGAATAGGTCATAACCACTACCTACATTCCAAAAAAGGATGCACCACAAATAGGAACCGATAAATAAACCGGCGATTCCATAGAAAGACATCACGATACCTTGTGGAAAAAAAAGAATTTGTTGAGAAGGAAATAAAGATATCCAATTCTGACCAAGATAACTGGAAGTTCCAACTACTAAAAATCCTAGTGAACCCATAAAAAGAAGACAGGACCAAACAAAATTGCTTGTTTTTCGTGAACCCTTTCTAAGTTCTACCCATATAAATTCTGATCGCCAATTCATATATTCATATTCTAATAAATCTAGTTTAGTTCTATGCGATTGCAATTGATAGAAAACCCTAAATAACTTTGACTTTATCTTTCTTTGTCTTTGTGACTAGTTCAATAAATAGATTTCATTAGCTAAGCATTATTGCCCTGACATGTGGATTCATCTAATGTGGATTAATCCATTGAATTGGTTAGATACATTGACTTTCTAAAAAAGGTATTTGTCGATACGTTTTACTCTTTTATCATATACACAATATATATCATATCTTTAATTCTACGAAGCTACATGTATTTATGCAAAGCAGATACCATGTATGCAGGCAGAACCTCATTTTTCTTTTTGTGTGTAAAGAACGATACATCTTTGATCAGATCACAATAAATAAATTCTTTTTATTTATCTTTTTATTTAAATAAACGGATAAATCAGATTTTGTGCTCATGGCATGCGGTCTAAACAATCTTATTTTGTTGGACATAAAGAAATAAAGAAGACATTGCAATTGCCGGAAATACTAAACCTACTAAAGGCACAAAAATAGAAGGTAAGTTAAGATCTGTCATATATGGTTGCCTCAATTCCAATTTCCTATTTTGATTTAGATATTTGTATTTATTAGAAAAATCGTTATTTTTTCCTATTCTTCCATTTGAATATATTCTTATTTTGTATCAATTCAATATAAATAATAAATGACATAGTAGTCTATACTAGACTAGTATGAATAAGAAGTAAATCGTATAAGAATACATTTGATTCTAATCTATCTATCTATATTCTATATTATATATCTTATATTTATATTATTATAAATTATCTTATATTTATATTATAAATAAATATAGAATATAACATATTATTATTTTTATTTGTATATATTTAAATATTTATATTTGTAAAGTATTTTTTGTAAAGTATTTTATTGATATGATTCTTTTTATTTATCTATTACTATTATATATTAGATTTGGTATACCATATGCAAAAAAAAGATTTGGTATGTATCTTTCTATATTTTTTCCATTTTGAAAATGGATCATTCCTATTTTGTTTATAACAAGTAACTAAAACTAAATATTCTTCTTCTTGAATATTATGATTGAATATAGTACTATTACTATTTACTATACTTTGACTGTATCAGTGACTATACTATTTCCTTTTGAAAATATGGATTCAAGGCAAAGAACCCATGTAGCTCTAATAACTCATTCAAAGAACCTTTTAAGAGATTACGTGGTATGATTAGGTCAAATAACCCTTTATGAAATAAGTGTTCAGCAGCTTGTGAACCGTCAGGGACTGTCTTATTCAAAGTTTGTTCAATTACTCTTTTACCTGCAAATGCAATGTATGCATTAGGTTCAGTAATAATAACATCTCCCAACATACCAAAACTTGCGGTTACACCTCCCGTTGTAGGAGATGTAAGGATTGATACATAGAATAACTTTTTAGTTGCTTGATAATCATATAAAGCAGCAGAGATTTTAGCCATTTGTATCAAGCTTAAACTTCCTTCTTGCATACGTGCTCCTCCGGAAGCACACACAATAATAAGAGGTAAAGATTGATTAGTAGCGTATTCAATCAAACGAGTTATTTTCTCACCTACTACGGATCCCATACTACCTCCCATGAACTGAAAATCCATAACTCCAATTGCTAGTGGAATACCGTTTAGTTGACCGAGGCCTGTTTGAATAGCTTCAGTTAGCCCTGTTGCTCTTTGATAATAATCTATACGATCTCTATAAGGTTCCTCTTCGGAATGAAATTCAATGGGGTCCATAGAGATCATATCCTCATCTAAAGGATCCCAAGTGCCTGGATCAATCAAAAATTCAATTCGATCTGAGCTACTCATTTTCAAATAATATCCGCACTGTTCACAAATGTTCATTTTTGAAATAAACAATTTTTTATAATTTAATCCATAACAATTTTCACATTGAATCCATAAATGTCTGTATTTTTTATTTCTATCAAAATCATTGCCATTACTACTAGTTCTTGTACTAGAATTTTCATTATCATTTATAGTGTCAGTACAAAAAAAACTATTCCAAATAAAACTATATAAGTCAGAGTCACTGTCATTACCAGTGTAAAGTGGATGATTAATGCTTAACTCAAAACGAAGATAACTATCAACGCAACTATGAATATGATTATTCAAACCCGATTCAGTATCATACATAGAATGCCAATAGTTTGGATTGTTTCTCATAGATCCCTTATCTAAAATTAAAAAACTAGGAAAAATCTTGGTTAATTTGCTTATCAAAGAACTATGCTTGTCAATCTCAAAAATATGATTTTCAATATCACAATATAAAGAATAACTATCATCATTCCTATCCCTAACTAAAAAAGTATCATCAGAAAGAAACTTCAAAATATTTCTGATAGTAAATAAATACTCCACATTATGAAAATGATAACTAATACTCCAATTTTTCTTTTGATCATTTCTAAAGGGTTCTTTAACTCCATCGGTATGTCCAATAACCCGAAGGATTTCTTTTGGACCACATTTATATTTTTTACACTTTTTGTTAGACAACATTGGATTGAACCATCGTTTTTTCATAATGTTTGCCGACTCCCCTATTTTATGAAAATGAAAATACTATAGATGAATAGTCATTCGATCGTTTTCATATTTTCATATGGAACGAAAAAGACAATATACAAGATCAGTAAAGTAGATAAAGAGAATTGTTATTTTAGCTGTAACACTTTAAACTCAGAGATATCAAAATCCACCACTACTAGTCCTCAAAATCCATAGAATGAATTATGGATACAAGAATAAAGATAATAAAAAGTCACAATTTGTAATTAGTTAGTCTTCAACTTCAATGTATTGGGAATTGATACAATCAATTATATTATATATAAATAAATTATATTATTATATATAGTAGTTGTATATATTAATATGATCAAAGATATCTACATATCTTTTCGATATGTAGATAAGGATAATGTTAATTTCTTCTTTATTGGATATTGCATTCTGCCCAATCCTTTTTCATAAAAGGATTGGGCAGGAGTTCACTGCAATCCATTAGAAGAACAAAGGAAAATGTCTAAAAAATAGACATTTCTTTTTTATCTTTATATTTTATTGTGTTTTTGTTGGATCTAGCTTATCCACCGGTTCGAACTCAAATTTGATTGCTTTCCATACTTCACAAGCAGCGGCTAGTTCGGGACTCCATTTGCAAGCTTCACGGATAACTTCATTACCTTCGCGAGCAAGATCACGTCCTTCATTACGAGCTTGTACACACGCCTCTAAAGCCACTCGATTAGCTGCTGCACCAGGCGCATTTCCCCAAGGGTGTCCTAAAGTTCCTCCACCAAACTGTAGTACGGAATCATCCCCAAAGATTTCGGTCAGAGCAGGCATATGCCAAACATGAATACCCCCCGAAGCCACGGGTATAACGCCAGACATGGAAACCCAATCTTGAGTGAAAAATATACCGCGAGCGCGATCTTTTTCAATAAAATCATCACGTAATAAATCAACAAAACCCAAAGTCATCTCACGTTCCCCTTCCAGTTTACCTACTACTGTACCGGCGTGAATATGATCTCCCCCAGACATACGTAATGCTTTAGCTAGTACACGAAAATGCATACCATGATTCTTCTGTCTATCAATAACTGCATGCATTGCCCGATGGATGTGAAGAAGTAGGCCATTGTCGCGGCAATAATGAGCTAAACTAGTATTTGCAGTGAATCCCCCAGTTAGGTAATCATGCATTACAATAGGAACTCCCAACTCTCTGGCAAATACAGCCCTTTTGATCATTTCCTCACATGTACCCGCAGTAGCATTCAAGTAGTGCCCTTTTATTTCACCTGTTTCGGCCTGTGCTTTATAAAGGGCTTCGGCACAAAATAAGAAACGGTCTCTCCAACGCATAAATGGTTGTGAGTTTACGTTTTCATCATCTTTGGTAAAATCAAGTCCACCGCGTAAACATTCATAAACAGCTCTACCATAGTTCTTTGCGGATAATCCCAATTTTGGTTTAATAGTACATCCCAGTAGGGGGCGCCCATATTTATTCAACTTATCTCTTTCTACTTGGATACCATGAGGCGGACCTTGGAAAGTTTTTGAATAAGCAGGAGGGATTCGTAAATCTTCTAAACGTAGAGCTCGTAAAGCTTTGAAACCAAAAACATTACCCACAATAGAAGTAAACATATTAGTAACAGAACCTTCTTCAAAAAGGTCTAAAGGATAAGCTACATAAGCAATATATTGATTTTCTTCCCCAACAACAGGCTCTAGGTGATAGCATCGTCCTTTGTAACGATCAAGGCTGGTAAGTCCATCAGTCCAAACAGTTGTCCATGTACCAGTAGAGGATTCGGCAGCTACCGCAGCGCCTGCTTCTTCAGGAGGAACGCCGGGTTGAGGGGTTACTCGAAATGCTGCCAAGATATCTGTATCCTTGGTTTCGTATTCAGGAGTATAATAAGTCAATTTGTAATCTTTAACACCAGCTTTAAATCCAGCACTTGCTTTAGTCTCTGTTTGTGGTGACATAAATCCCTCCCTAAAACTAATTAATTTACAATTCTCACAATGACAAGGTCGACTCGATATGTATTAGTTATAAATACAATATAACTACAACCTTTGAAACATTCATATTATCAATATGAAAATTATCAACAACCCCTAAATTATAAAAATTGTATTAATTTTCTTAGACCATATCATGTGTTTTATTCTTTATTATTATTCTTCCTTCAATACATATATTATTGTATATTCTTTTATATGAATAATGCAACCCAATTGAAAATAGGTTCCTTTTGATGTTGAATATTTTTTTCAAATTGAAGTCATAACTGTTGAGAAAAGTTTCTCTTGACAGTAATCTTAATTACTATATGTGGTATATGTAAATCCTAGATAAGAGAATAAGTATAATAAACTGCAAAAAGGTCTAAAAAAGGGAACCTTTATGAAAAAATAATAACCAATCATATCAAAATAATCAGTCCATTATGGAGATTCATTATAAGGTTTGGATTTCAATAAAATTCAATTCCATAATTTATTGTAATAATGAAAATGATGGAGAAAGAGCATATTGACTAATGATTTCATCTACTTGAACTTATTTTATGAAAAGCATATATATATTGATATTTGCTAAACTGTCCAATTGACTTATTAGATGAGTAAATGATTCCATCTTGAATGGATTTCGGTTAGACAATATAAATATACTATACTAACTAAAGCAAGTGTGATTCTCTATTTATTTCTTTCTTATTTAATTAACTGATGAACTTACTATTGGACATTTCTGTTATATGTAATTAGATTGATCTTATTTATATGGTACAAAATATAAAATAAAAAGAAAATCCACTTGGATATTGGATATCTTCCATTCCAATTAATTGATTTTTATTATAATTCACATATTGTAATTATGAGAACAAATCCTACAACTTCTAGTTCTACGTTTCCAAAAATGGAAGAAAAGGGCATAGGGCATATAGCACAAATTATTGGACCAGTGCTGGATGTTGTTTTTCCACCGGGTAAAATGCCTAATATTTATAATGCTTTGGTAATTAAGGGTCGAGACACTACTGATCAAAAAATGAATGTGACTTGTGAAGTGCAACAATTATTAGGAAATAATCGAGTTAGGGCTGTAGCTATGAGTGCTACAGATGGGCTGACGCGAGGGATGGAAGTGATTGACACGGGATCTCCTCTAAGTGTTCCCGTTGGCGGAGCCACTCTCGGACGAATTTTCAACGTACTTGGGGACCCCATTGATAATTTGGGTCCTGTAGATCCTAGTACAACATCGCCTATTCATAGATCAGCACCCGCCTTTATACAGTTAGATACAAGATTATCCATCTTTGAAACGGGAATTAAAGTAGTCGATCTTTTAGCTCCTTATCGACGTGGGGGAAAAATTGGGTTATTTGGGGGAGCCGGAGTAGGTAAAACAGTACTGATCATGGAATTGATCAACAACATTGCAAAAGCTCATGGAGGTGTATCCGTATTTGGGGGAGTCGGTGAGCGCACTCGTGAAGGAAATGATCTTTACAAGGAAATGAAAGAATCTGGAGTGATTAATGAAAAAAATTTGGCAGAATCAAAAGTGGCTCTAGTCTATGGTCAAATGAATGAACCACCAGGAGCTCGTATGAGAGTTGGTTTGACTGCCCTAACTATGGCAGAATATTTCCGAGATGTTAATGAACAAGATGTTCTTCTATTCATCGATAATATCTTTCGTTTTGTCCAAGCAGGGTCCGAAGTATCGGCCTTATTAGGAAGAATGCCTTCTGCAGTGGGGTATCAACCTACCCTTAGTACAGAAATGGGTTCTTTGCAAGAAAGAATTACTTCTACCCAAAAGGGATCTATCACTTCAATCCAAGCAGTTTATGTACCTGCGGATGATTTGACCGATCCTGCTCCCGCTACAACATTTGCACATTTAGATGCTACTACTGTGCTATCAAGAGGATTAGCTGCTAAAGGTATTTATCCAGCTGTAGATCCTTTAGATTCAACATCAACTATGTTACAACCTCGGATCGTTGGCGATGAACATTATGAAACTGCGCAAAAAGTTAAGCAAACGTTACAACGTTACAAAGAACTTCAGGATATTATAGCTATTCTTGGGTTGGACGAATTATCTGAAGAAGATCGTTTAACTGTAGCACGAGCGCGAAAAATTGAACGTTTCTTATCACAACCTTTCTTCGTGGCAGAAGTATTTACTGGCTCTCCAGGAAAATATGTTGGTCTTGCAGAAACTATTAGGGGATTTCAACTAATACTTTCGGGAGAACTAGACAGTCTACCAGAACAGGCTTTTTATTTGGTGGGAAACATTGATGAAGCTACCGCGAAAGCTATGAATTTAGAAGTGGAGAGCAAATTGAAGAAATGACCTTAAATCTTTGTGTACTGACTCCTAATCGAATTCTTTTCGATTCTGAAGTAAAAGAAATCCTTTTATCTACAACTAATGGACAAATTGGAGTATTACCAAACCACGCCCCTATTGCCACAGCTGTAGATATAGGTCTTTTAAGAATACGTCTTAAGGATCAATGGTTAACCGTGGCTCTGATGGGAGGTTTTGCTAGAATAGGTAATAATGAGATCACCATTTTAGGAAACGATGCAGAAATGAGTACTGACATTGATCCGCAAGAAGCTCAACAAGCTCTTGAAATAGCTGAAGATAACTTTAATAAAGCTGAAGGTAAAAGACAAGTAATCGAAGCTAATATAGCTCTCAGACGAGCTAGAACACGAGTAGAGGCTGTTGTCAATGTTATATCCTATTAGTGAAAAAAGAATAAAAAGCATCTTTTTTAGAAGTCATCCCCTTTTTTTAATTACACTATATGGTTATTCCGCCAATGTAAGACGATAATCCAGTATAAGGGGTATAGTAAAAAAAATAAAATGGGTAGAACAACTTATTAGATATTGGAGTTAATTCACTGGTATCTAATAAGTTCTACCTACTATTGGATTTGAACCAATGACTACTGCCGTATGAAAGCAATACTCTAACCACTGAGTTAAGTAGGTAATTTAGCACTACAAAGTGCTATTTTTCACTTTGATTGATTATCATAGATCAAATTCTATCTTTACGCAATCCCACTCTATTAAAAAGTCAATCAACAGATTGAAGAGTACAGGATTAGAGAATGTCCATCTTGACAATCAACTTTTTATATGTTAAAATTTTTCTGCCAAGGGCTATAGCTCAGTTAGGTAGAGCACCTCGTTTACACGTGCGCCAATGCTTTTCAAAGGAGCTTATTATGCAAGGAACATAATCCATATTATTTATTATTCTTATTGCAAAATCAATGTCTTACTCCATGAATTCGAAAGAACAAGAGAAAAATAGCCTGACAATGCAAAAGATTTGGTTCGATCCGATTCTGGTATCTAATTGAGTAGAACCTGCCTTTTATTTGATCTTAATTGATAAGGTAAATAGCCAGTCCATTCAATGCTAGGCATAATGAGCATAAGGGTCTCAAAAACATTCTTTTCGTCTTATGAACTTCTAGGTGTATGAAGTTTCATATTACATGCAACGAAACGAGAGAAATCACATTTAAAATAAATTGCAGACCCAAGTCAACGTAACCCTTCTTTGAAACACTTTGGTATTTCTCCTAGATTTCCAAATGAATCGGAGTACAAGGAGCCAGTTCATTATACTTCTGTAAATAAAAAAAATATGGTAGACTAACTGATCTTTACATCAGTTGATGAAAGAGCCCAATGCAATAAAAAAGCATGTTGGGTCTTTGAAACAGCTTAAATGATTTTGATAATAATTAGTTCAACCTGTTTTACCGAGAAGGTCTACGGTTCGAATCCGTATAGCCCTAATACATTGGTCCAATTCCCCACCCCAAGGCAATAGTGAGAATGTATGGATTCTATCATTATTGCAAAGATGCATACATTACACTGTCTAAGATAAAATGAACATAAACAAAACTAAAGTAAAGGAAATATCCTAATCATATGATAATGAATATCATATCATAATATATATATATATAAATTATATGAATAAATAGGAAATCCTGAATATATATAAATTAAATAAAGGAGACAGTAATATTAGAGTTTTGAGATAAAAGTTAGTTAGAATAGTATTAAGAGTATTCATATTCGTTAGATTAAATGAATAGTAGTAGTAAAATTGCATTCTCATACAGTTATATTTGAAGTAATTTATTTATTTCTCATTTTATTTAGTATGACTGAATTTCCTTTTCTTTTGAGTAAAGGATAAGAACCTTTATGTGTATCGATTTAGAAAATAAAATAAAAAAGGTGAGGTGAAAGAGCTCCATTTGCATTTGTATCAGAACACCTTATGTCTACGTCTACATTATAGATATAATGAAATATCAATAAGAATCAAAGAGAAAATGAGTATTACATTTGATAAGGAGGGATCTCTTAGTAAAGAATACATGCCCCACATCAAATAAAACTTAACCTATGCACTTTGATTTGAGTAAAGTGAATTATTCTTTTAGTTAGAGAAAGGGAAGGAATAGAAAATCATAATTTAAATGGAATGGAATGGAATGGAATGGTTCAATTCGACTTATTCCACATTAATAGGAGTATTTTTATGTTTCTGCTTCACAAATATGACATTTTCTGGGCATTTCTAATAATCTCAAGCGTTATTCCTATCTTCGCATTTGTTATTTCAGGATGGATATCCCCAATTAGTGAAGGACCAGAAAAGCTGTCTAGTTATGAATCGGGTATAGAACCCATAGGAGATGCTTGGTTACAATTCCGAATTCGCTATTACATGTTTGCTTTAGTTTTTGTTGTTTTTGATGTTGAAACAGTTTTTCTTTATCCATGGGCAATGAGTTTTGATATATTGGGTTTATCCGTATTTATTGAAGCTTTCATTTTTGTGCTTATCTTAATTGTTGGTTCAATTTATGCATGGCGAAAAGGAGCTTTGGAATGGTCTTAACTGCATATCCATCCAATACACAAAAAGAAGGAAAAGAATACATTGAGATTGAGACAGTTATGAATTTGATGGAGTTTCCATTACGTGCTCAAACAACTCCAAGTTCAGTTATTTCAATTACATCAAATGACTTTTCCAATTGGTCAAGACTATCGAGTTTATGGCCACTTCTATATGGTACCAGTTGTTGTTTCATTGAATTTGCTTCATTAATAGGTTCCCGCTTTGACTTTGATCGTTATGGATTGGTCCCAAGATCAAGTCCTAGGCAAGCGGACCTCATTTTGACCGCAGGTACAGTAACAATGAAAATGGCTCCTTCTTTAGTTAGGTTATATGAGCAAATGCCTGAACCAAAATATGTCATTGCTATGGGAGCTTGTACTATTACAGGGGGGATGTTCAGTACTGATTCTTATAGTACTGTTCGGGGAGTTGATAAGCTAATTCCTGTCGATGTCTATTTGCCAGGTTGTCCACCTAAACCAGAGGCAGTTATAGATGCTATAATAAAACTTCGTAAAAAGGTATCTCGAGAGATAATTGAGGATCAAACTGTATTCCAACAGAAAAATCGATGTTTGACTACTAATCACAAGTTTTCTGTTCGACGAAGTACTCTTACTTGAAATCCTTTTTATCAATCAATTCCATATTATCTTCTTCTTCTATTTCAAAAATCTCTTCGGAAACACTTTTCTAATCCAAAAATGAAACATCTCATTTTAATGAATTAGGTAGGATTTCTTTGTCCAGAAGAAAAAGGTACAAGTCAATCTTTACAAATTTTATTGTATTTTTATTTTACAATGGAAATACTTATACAAATGTAGGAGAAATCAAGACAATGCAACAGGTTCGTTTATCCGATTGGTTAGTTAAACATGAACTGGTTCATAGATCTTTGGGTTTTGATTATAAAGGAATAGAAAGTTTACAAATAAAAGCTCAGGATTGGGACTCAATTGCTATTATTTTATATGTATATGGGTACAATTATTTACGTTCTCAGTGTGCCTATGATGTAATACCCGGTGGATTTTTAGCTAGTGTTTATCATCTGACGAGAATACAGTACGGTATCGAAAAACCGGAAGAGGTATGCATAAAAATATTCTCTCAAAGGGATAATCCTAAGATCCCGTCTAGTTTCTGGATTTGGAGAAGTGCCGATTTTCAAGAACGTGAATCTTATGATATGTTGGGAATTTCTTATGAGAATCACCCACGCCTTAAACGTATTCTAATGCCTGAAAGTTGGATCGGTTGGCCCCTACGTAAGGATTATATTACCCCCAATTTCTATGAAATACAAGATGCTCATTGAAGGATAATAGAATCCTCTTATGACACAATTCCCATTAGTAGTAATTCCTTATTTTGGCTTTATCCAAGTAAAAAGAAAGAAATATGGGTTTTTAGGCATCTCCATAATATACATAACAAAGAAGAAAACGGAAGAATGCAAAAAGTTCTGCACCATCTCATCCACGTTATTTTGAATTAAACGGGTTCTCAATAAATAATATAAGAATAAGAAAGTAATAGATAAAATAAGAAACAGAACAGAAAACGAATCGGATTTCTACTTGATTTCAAAAGTATTCCGTTTGTTTTGTTATTATTGTTATTATTTTTTAATTCCTCTAAACTTGAAAAACTTCCAAGTTTAGAGGAAGATTTCCTTTTTTTGAAAGCAAAGTATGAACAAACAACAGCAAAACCAAATCAAATGGAGTTCTATTCTTTACAATAAGTGTACATCTCTCTTTTATTTCTCCTAAGAATTTGTATGTATATTAATATACTTATATGGATGAATATGTATTATTCTATACAACAGAGACTATGTATACTAACTACTTTCTATGAATTTGTATTAATCTATATACGATTTGCTACCCTTTTTTATGTCAGGAACCAGATTTGAACTGGTGACACGAGGATTTTCAGTCCTCTGCTCTACCAACTGAGCTATCCCGACGATTTCCGGTGCATCATCGTAGTAGATAAAGTTTTTTTCTCTATGTCAATAAATTCAAGAGAAAATAAAAAAATTATTCCAAAGAATAAAGTAAATGTAAAAATCATTTTATGAGTTATATCGTGGATACATTTACTTAAACTGAATACTAATACTTGACTTGGTTAAAGTACTATATCTGATCTGTGTTCTTTTAGTATACATGGGATGAGATATTCTTTTGATTCCGATTCTTTTTTTATAAAATAATCTATTTCTATTCTGAAAAATGAAATATTATTTAATGAATTAATTTCAATGATTGCTAACAAATAAATAAGTAGGAAGTTCAATAGGCTTCTTATTGGGGATAGAGGGACTTGAACCCTCACGATTTCTAAAGTCGACGGATTTTCCTCTTACTCTCAATTTCATTGATGTCGGTATTGACATGTAGAATGGGACTCTCTCTTTATTCTCGTTCCATTAATTGGTTTTTCAAAAGATCTAGCAAACTCTGGAATAAATGGGATTCATGAATCTTTTTCTCAGAATGTATTCACTTATTATTTTTGTCATAATATCCTATTGTATATTAATTCCATTCATTATTTGAATTGAAGTATACAAATAGAAATAGATGAATCATATATCAATGTCACAGTGTATAGTCTTTCTATTATGATTATGAATATATAAAAAGAATATAAATGTGGATCATGATTAATCATTAGATTAGATCCATAAATATTTATATCTTCGGTCGGTATATGAATCAAGCTGTCTTTTCTCTCATTGAAATAGAGTTATTTATTCCAGTTATCCACAACACAACATAATTCACTCTATACGTTAGAATAGCTTCCATTGAGTCTCTGCACCTATCCTTTGTTTTAGTTTTGTTAATGTTAAACAGAGGATTTGGCTCAGGATTACCCTTTTTTAATTCCAGGGGTTCTCTGAATTTGGAAGTTACCACTTAGCAGGTTTCCATACCAAGGCTCAATACAATCAAGTCCGTAGCGTCTACCTATTTCGCCATATCCCCTTTCGTCTCTCTTTGAGATAAAAACAAAAGACGATTCCATGTTTAATTTCATTTAGTTATTTGATTTGATATTTTTTATTATTTTTGTTGAAGTCATTCGAGAGCAATTATTACATATATTCATATATTATACTATATTAAATTAATAAGTCTATGCTGTTTACTTTTTACATATCCTCTTCTACCTATTCAAGAATAGAAAGAGTTTCCATTGGAACAGATTTTATCATTGATGTATTTTCAATTCAATAGGAAAAGATATATTCCACATACAATTTATCTCCCCCGTTCGTTTTTATAGCGTGACTTTTAATACTATAACGTTCAATATGAATATTTTTTCTATCCTTTTTATACATTATGTTATATGGTTATAAATTGTATTGTATATTTTATATTCTATAATATAAAATAGTTATCATAAAAATAAGATTGATGAGCTTAATTATAAGCTCTTTTTGTTTTTTATTCTTTCCCCCTTTGAGCTCCATTTTGACAATAACGTATATAGTTTATATGAACAAAATAGGTAATTAATTTGAGTGGTTTTCTATTTATACATGATATTATTTTGTACATTGTATTACTATTATAATTATAATATGTGAGCCCGCTTAGCTCAGAGGTTAGAGCATCGCATTTGTAATGCGATGGTCATCGGTTCGACTCCGATAGCCGGCTTTTTATCAATTCATTTTTCCGTGATGGATAACCCTTTTTTTGCCAACATCCAATTACAAATAAATACCATAACCAATCGCCTAAATTTATTATAATATTATTATATACATTTTATTATTATACATAATAATATAAAAAAAGAACAAAAAATAAAGATGTTGGTACATATAGTACTTCAGAAAATTGGGTTTATCCTTTAGTTTAATTTTCATTTCATTTATCTTTTTTTACGTAAAATACAATTTCAATAAAAGAAAAAAGGAGCTTTTATGTCTCGTTACCTAGGACCTCGTTTCAAAAAGATACGCCGGTTGGGAACTTTACCAGGATTAACTAGTAAAAGACCAAAATATGAAAGTGACCCTAAAAATCAATTGCGATCAGGGAAAAGATCGCAATATCGTATTCGTTTAGAAGAAAAACAAAAATTACGTTTTCATTATGGTCTAACAGAACGACAATTACTTAGATATGTACACATCGCGGGAAAAGCAAAAGGGTCAACAGGTCAGGTTTTACTACAATTACTTGAGATGCGTTTGGATAACATCCTTTTTCGATTGGGCATGGCTTCGACGATTCCTGGAGCACGGCAATTAGTTAATCATAGACATATTTTAGTTAATGGTCGTGTAGTCGATATACCAAGTTATCGTTGCAAGCCTCGTGATATCATTACTACGAAAGATAATCAAAAATCAAAAAGTCTAATTCAAAAGGATACTGTTTCATCTGCCCATGACAAATTACCAAAACATTTAAATTTAACTATTGATTCATTGCAATATAAAGGATTAATAAATCAAATAATTGATATTCAATGGGTTGGTTTGAAAATAAATGAATTGTTAGTGGTAGAATATTATTCTCGTCAGACCTGAACCTAATCAAAACGTTCATAGCTCATTGATTTTGGTTTTCCCTTTTTTGCTGAACTAAATGAACTAAATCCATCTAATAATCTTAATTTTGATTTTCTATTCTCTCAGTTACTTACGTATCACAAATCAATCAATAATCGGGTTTTCTTTCTAATCTTTGTTTGTATTTGACCTATTATATACTAATATAAAGGTAAAGGGTTTCTTTTGATTCCTGGAATCTGAATTGTAAAAGCAATAATAATTTGCTTTATTGTAAGTCGGTAAGATGAATATTAAGAAATTCACAGAAACGGAAAGAGAGGGATTCGAACCCTCGGTACAAATAACTCGTACAACGGATTAGCAATCCGCCGCTTTAGTCCACTCAGCCATCTCTCCTTTATAATATATTACTATATTAATATTATTATTATTGACAATAAAATGAGTTAATAGCGAGTTTTACTCGTGGGGTGGTATCACCTATAAAAAATGTATTATTTTTGTATTATTTTACTATTTCTCAACAATGGATTTCATCGATTATCCCATCCCGCGCTACATACCTAGTGAAAATATTTCCAATTCATGAAAAGCCTGTCTGTTTAATTCTATTATTTTTTCTCTTTGGTTGAATCATAACCAAATCAAAATACAAAAATATGATTATTATCAATAATAAAATAACATCCTTGGTTATTCACCTTAGCTGAAATATTTGAATTGAATACTGCGAAATTTTACTTCTATTTAGGATATATCTTGAATCTTTATCTTTTGTCCACGGGGTTTCTTGTTTTGGGGCGGAGAGCCCCTAGCAATTGGATTTATCTAGTCTAGTTCTATTTAAACATCTTTTCTTTATTTATTTGCATTCGAATCCATCTTTTTTATGCGATTTTGCACTGTATAATACTTTATAATTCCTTTGTTTGTAGCATGGGAGAACCCAAAGCAACGAGGGGTAATAAAAAAATTGTGGAATGGATTACTAAATTATGTCTAGATCTAGGATCAATGTAAACTTTATTGATAAGACCTCTTCAATTGTAGCAAATATTTTATTGCAAATCATTCCAACAACCTATGTAGAAAAAAAGGCATTTACCTATTACAGAGATGGTGCGAGTTGATTTGTTTCTTATTTTTTTCTTTTTAGACCTATAAACTAAGTAAAAAAAGCAAAAAAGGGAGTTCGGGATAAAAATAATCAAATAAACTCACGTTTGGTGAAGGTGAAGTTTGGACAAATTCCTTCTATTGTGTATCCTCGATGAATGCAGCCTAAAATGCTTCAATTTTTGATTTGAGTATTGAGCGAAAGGTCAAACCTATAGGTTTTTACTATCTGTGGGCGGCATAGGGTATAAAGCACTACACCTGAGAATAGGAATCAACAAAACAAATACTTTGTTATTTTTAAAAAAAGGTTACCCCTTTATTTTTTTGTATCCGAACTCATAAGAATGGTTAGGACAACAAACATCCATCTCGTTTGTACTTTGGATACCCGTAGAACCATCAAAGATTGTTGAAGTGATAAATTCCTGGAAATAGGAAGCGTTGAGAACAACGAAATCGTTAAAGTTGCTAGTACTATTTATTTAGCACTATAAATCATAGAATGACTAAACTAATACTCTTGCGGAAAGGTTGCCTAGAAATTTCTTGTAAAAATACTAGTCCCTTTGCATTCCATAATTAAATGAGATAAAAGAATGGTGGTATTCTATGACTTATTTACCTGAGTACTATGCTATGCACAGAAAGGAGGAGCCGTATGTGATGAAAATCGCATGTACGGTTTTGTAACGGAGATTCTTTTGATTTGAATCGAATGAACGATCGTAACGAATGTTGGCTCAATCCGAAGGAAATTATGCGGAAGCTCTAAAGAATTATTATGAAGCTATGCGATTAGAAATGGATCCCTATGATCGAAGTTATATACTCTATAACATAGGTCTTATACACACAAGCAATGGGGAGCATACAAAGGCTTTAGAATATTATTTCCGTGCACTAGAACGAAACCCCTTTTTACCTCAAGCTTTGAATAATATGGCCGTGATCTGTCATTACGTGCGACTATCTCCACTATAGAAAAAGAAAAAAATAAAGGATGAAATTGACTAGTTAATACTAGAAACAAATAGGATTTCCTACATAGAAATCGTCCAAAAAAACGGTTTTTATTAGCTGTAGCAAGAAAAACACTTCACGAGAACCAAAACAAAAAGGAAGAAGAAAAGACCTATTATATATTCTATGGATAAAAAGAAAAATGGATAAAAGAGCACCGTAAAGATCAATTAGTGACTTATCGTATCGATACAACGAAAAACTGCTTACTTTTACTTATGTTATGTCATGGTATGCAACAAAAGTAAGGAATCTACTTATGTAATTGAGTGGATCCCCTAAGTTATTGAGCAGCGGTGTAGTATCAAATCCCAAAGATAGTAAGTTATTTTTTCTTATGGAAAAATTATTTTTCAAAGATTCTATATGAATTTCGTATATGAAACCGAGATAGTTATCTTTCATAGAATGGTAAGGATATAGCACGATTTGTGTTTCATCCTTCTGAAGGTGGGAGAAAAGAGCAAACTGATAACTGATTATTTTATTGATCAGAATGAGAGTTTAAAACTTATCTAATTGACTATTTTAATAATTAAATTGATTTTTTTAGAATTCCATTAGCATAGTATGGATTAAGAGAGAACAAAAAAGGAATGTATTTCTGAGCCGTATGAGGTAGGAAACTCTCAAGTACGGTTCTAAGGGAAGGGAATTTCCTATTCCGACCGGGGAGAACAGGCCATTTTACAAGGTGATTCAGAAATTGCAGAGACTTGGTTTGCTCAAGCTGCTGAGTATTGGAAACAAGCTATAGCGTTAACTCCGGGTAATTATATTGAAGCACATAATTGGTTGAAAATCACAAAGCGTTTTGAATCTTCATAATACCCTTTTTTTTTCCATTGATAACATTTTTGTTGTTGATCTATTAGTCGTAATTGAAAAAAAAAGAATTGTTTCTATGCCAAGATCGAATAAAGAATTTTAATTTGATTATATCAATTCCTTTGCTATTTTACTCTTTTGTTTATATGGCATCTCATAAGGATAAATGGACTATGGAACAGTAGCAAAATAAGATCTACATCTCTATATCTATACTATATATATATTTCTCTTAACCTTAGGAATTATAATCCAGTATTTTCCATGAGAATAGAGTTATATTCGAAAAGAAAATCCTAATTTTACAAAACAATTAAAGTCCATTGGGCGCCATATCCTTATGTCATAATAGATCCGAACACTTGCCGCAGATCGACTTCAATATCATAATGGTTATAGTGAATAACTACAAAATAGATGGGTGTTAGTATAGGAAAAAAATAAACTAATCATCAAATAAAAAAGATATCTATTTTTTAAAAAGTTCACTTGGCTGTTGGCAAGTCTCTTTGTATGTGTTGTCCGGAAAGAGGAGGACTTAATGATTATTCGTTCGCCGGAACAAGAAGTGAAAATTGTTGTGGATAAAGATCCTGTAAAAACCTCTTTTGAGGAGTGGGCCAGACCTGGCCATTTTTCAAGAACAATAGCTAAAGGTCCTGATACTACCACGTGGATCTGGAACCTACATGCTGATGCTCACGATTTTGATAGTCATAC